TCATACCATACCGCTCAGGAGGGTGACACACCGCCTAATTGTTCTTCCGCTTGCTATCTTCGGGAAGATAGCAAACTATGATTATGATCGAGGTAGTGACCGAATGACCCAATGTATATGCTGTCCTTAGGTTAACAGTGGATAGAATCGTTTGTTTGAAAGAATAAGCTGCAAGGCAAGAATAGGTTGTTTTCATCAATAGTAGAAGGAAGATGCCCAGAAGGAGCTGTCCTGGTCCTGTTAGTACAAATAAAATAGGCTGTTAGCCAGAATAGGGCGGACAGAGAACAAGCTGGGGAAGGCGACGGTTTAGAATCAACATGGGGAAGAAGGAAGGCAAGGAGTAGGAGAAGGCCACTCCGCTGCTCTCGAATCCGCTGGTATAGAATCTGGTCTTTCAGCATCCGCGGCCTCTTTTTGCCCTTCTCCCGGAGGTCCCAGACCCAATCAACAACCACAGTTCCATCATCATCGACTGGCCTTCTTCCCGTGGCCACCTCTAGCACCACAACACCAAAGCTGTAAACATAAGTTTTCTCCGTGGGGACGGCAGAGTATACATATTCAGGAGCAAGATATCCCATCCTTCCAGCCGGCGGTATAGTTACCTCTCTTGTGTTGGAACTATGCTCGTAAACTTCTGCCAGACCAAAATCCCCAAGCCAAGCTTGGCCGTAAAGTCTGCATCCAGCATTATATTGCATCACGTCTCTATGAATTATTCTCTCGCACTCTTCATGCAGATAAGTAAGAGCAGAACTCCAAGAACTATGCTCCTACTTACTTCGCTTCCACGTGAGGCAACTCGGAGAACTGGAATTCTTGTGGAGGATTTTGTCGAGGCTTCCATTGGGCAGGTACTCATAGACCAAGACCAACTCGGATCCCTCACAGCATCACCCGTCGAAGCTGAACCAAATTCTTGTGCCGCAAGTGACCAACCACTGTCGCAAACTCAGTGGTAAAAGGATTGCGCCGCGAATATTCAATCTCGCTGGACCTATTAACCCTCTTAACTGCTACTGCAAGCCCAGAGGGAAGAGATCCTCTAAAAAGTCTTGCTGATGCTCCTTCTCCTTGGGCAAGCAGAACCTAATATTAAATAAGGTCAGACTCTTAAATAAGAAAGCTCTTCTCGTCCGTCCTTGCCACGCCTGTTAGCGGACTGATCACAAGTCCTACAAGGGATCGGGGTCTTTCTTCTCACGTCTTGATAGTTATCTCTTTCTGATCAGAGATGGAGTCTAAACTCTTGTCCGCAAGAGGGCAATCAGTAGTAAGATAGGGATCGGATTGAATCCGTTCTCTTATTTGAGATAGAAGGACGGTCCTCTACTTTGACTTTCCCATGGAAGCGAGAAGGAAGGTTCTCATCCCTGGCCTTTCTTATCTTAATTACGTAGTTAAAGAACCCAAAGTAGTCGTCTAATTAGAGATAGAGAGATAGGTCTCTAATGCAGGGTTCGATTCCCTGTCTATCCAAAGAAAGTGGACTTCCTGCTTTCTGAATCCCGTCGGGTAAAGAGAAAGTAGGCTAAGTACACCAAGTTCAATGCCGAGGTCACATGCTTGAACTCGAGGGCTAGTAGGAGGGCAGAGAGTCGCCTTTCTCGTCTTTGATTCTATCTTCGCTAGTCCTAAAGTAGATCAAGAGCGGTCCCATGCCTTTCGTTTATCGGGAATTTCTCTTTAGTAAACGATCGAATAGGAGCAATTAGGCCTTCAGCTCGCTATGCGTGATCAGTATGTGCGACATCTGTCTTAATGAAATCTTCCTTTCCGTTTTAGCTCTTATCGAATCGATCTGTATCGCTTTAATCAACTCTATCTGTCTCTTGCTCAGTCCACGAATAGCGTCCGTTGCTTCTTCGCCGGCAAGCTCAGTTCTGTTCTAATCACTTTGATTCCCGTACACGAATACCTTCCTTCAATCAAAGATTCCCTTTCCTAAGCAGGATAGTACTTCTGTAAGCGAGAATAGGTTTTGCAAGAATAAGCTTTTGTGCATGTGCACGAATAAGCTCTTTGCGAAAGAATAGCTCCTGGTGGTTCAGTCAGGTAATCAGTAACCGGTGCTACCCTTGCTCTAGTTTGGGTAATTGTGAAATCATCCACTGCTCTTGTATCCGATGAAAGCTAACTGAATGCCTATCTGCTGCAATTGGTATTTCATTTGCTGTTCAAGAAAAAGCTGTGGCACTTGAGGATATAGTTAATCCGATCATAAGAAGATGCCATAGATGCAATAAGACTTTCAGGCCCCCATACGCCCCTTGAAAAGAAAGGCATGCCCGGTCCGATCAGCTAGGCTTCGCACCTTACTCTAAGAAGTAAGCAAGTAAACCCCTCAAAAGATGTGCACAAGAGCTAAGCCTACTTCCTACTTCCCTAGCGACTTTCCTTATTTATTCTTACTTGCTCGGACTGACTGGAATGAGCGTAGGCTCACTAGACTGCTAACAAGAGACATTGCTTTCATCTCTTATTCCTTCTCCTAAGACATCGGATTCAAAGAGACCTAGGTTGGTTGTTGCTAAAAGATAGAAAATCTTCCTCTTTGACTACCCGCTTGCCTGGACTAAGAGGAATGAATGGATAGAATGGACAGTGGTACCGTACTGCCTTTCTTTCCCGCACCGACCGGATTTCTTTCCTTGGACAGACTGATTGGCATTCTTATGAAAATAAATAAGAAAGGGGCTTGGACTGAGTGGACTTCCCGCTCGCATTCACACTCGCAAAGGCACTGATTTGATTGGATAGACTGCCTTGACTTTCTAAGAAGCATTGGCTTGCAACCGTTGACCGGCTGGGGACTGTCTGAGGGACCAAGGGAAATAAGACTGAATGATTAGAAATGAAGTGCGCCCGAGAGGAAGGAGTTGACTACTTCTTCTTTACTTGACTTTAGAGTAAGGGACTCTCTTTATTAGTCTTCGCAGATGAGCTTTTTCTAGCTTGATTGCGAAGCATGCTTTTGTCCTCGTGAGAGGAAGATTGAGCACCCTGATTCTATTGGTAATTCCTTCGTGCCCGAAAAGGAAGTCAGACTAACCGACAGAGTATATAGTTACTGATGATTCCTTAGAACTTTTGACAAAGGGAGCAATGGGGGAATTTCTTGAAGAAGTCCTGGTGAAAGCATACGTGCCATTTAGTTTGAGGTTATTAGCACTCAAGAGATCTCACGGTGATCGCCGACGAGAAAAGTGGCGTCCGCTTACCATAAGACATAGTTTCAGTGTACTAAAAATATATCTAAATAGAAGTCTCTCATTTAGTACTTCTTTGATATAATAAGGGGTTGACTACTGCTTATGACCTTAAAAGATCTTCCAATAGGAGACCGAAGGGATGAAATCACTCGAGGAAGGAAGAAGGTGATGTACGGATAAGCTCAAAATGGAGAAATTGGAACTGGAAGAAGCTATGCTACCTTTGGCTCTCCTTCTCCTTCCAAGTAAACCACTCCTTCTCTGACTCTAACCTTTTAAAGCACTCCTTTGGTCAACAAGGGAGAACCACTACGATGGAATCCTAATTCTCCCGAAGGTAGGAATTTAGCCAAGGCACTGGCGCCTGCTTTAAGCCATAGATTTCTCGTTTGAACTTGCATACTTTGCGCTCCTGTCCATCATCAACAAAGCCAACGGATTGGTCCATATAGATCTATTCATAAAGATCCCCATTAAAATAAGAAATTCAGTTTTAACATTTGGTTAAGCTCTAGATCTAGCTAGATGTGCGAGAATGGCTAGAATGAGCCTAATGGAGACGAATCTAAGAACTGGTCTAAGAACCTCATAATGGATTCCCTCCTTTTATGTAAAGCCCTTAGTCACATATACCTTTCAATAGATCTGTCCACTTTGCGTTTAATCTTAAGAACCCATTTGTTACCGATTGTCTGAGGCCCTGGTGGAAGGTCAACCAAGTCCCAGACTGGATTTGCTTTCATCGACTCCATCTCGTCCTGCATTGCTTGAAGGAATTCCCTAGCAAGTCTTGCGAGAGCCTCTTCTTGAGTCTTTCTCTTCATCTACCGGAGCTAGCATGAAGGCCTTTCCCTCAATCTCAAATCGACGACGAGGGTCACGCTCACTTTTACGTAGCTGAACTTCTTCTTGATCCTGCTCCATTGGAGTTGGTTCATTCAGTGTGTCGCCCCCACTTGCCCCAGGAGACTGAGGATTTCATACCTTCTCCTCAACTTGTTGATTAGGTGCTCCAAGATCTGGATCTTCCATTTCAATTTCATAAAACTGGAAGTCCTTACTAAGTAGAGCCAGCGTTCTCACCATGGAAGTGAAATTTCCAGTTCTTTGTGGACATATTCCAGCGGTGGTAGAGCGGGTCAGTGTGTAATCTAGGTTCAACTCCTAGCCTCTCCCATTCAAGCATTCGCCCCTATGTCCCTCTGTACCAAAAGAGATAGGCTTTCCGGCCGATCGATGGAATTGATTGAGTTCTAAAGATACGTCACATTTCCTAAGTAAGAAGGAATGAGGATCGAGCTATAGTGTGTTTTCGTCCTTAAGAGATTATCTGCTTCAACTCTCTCTTCTAGCTGCCAAAATTCTCAAGGGGTATAGTTCCTGGTTAACAATATGTAAATTAGACTAGACATCTAAGAATAAGGAAGGGGATCCTAAAGAGTACATCATGACATCCTTCGTGCTCTATTCCATTATGATGGATAAGTTTTCTGACGTAGAATCAGCTCTACAGTTGGTAACTGACGAGTGAGCACTCAAAGCTCCAAACTAGTGGCAATTGGGATTTTTGGAAGAAAGCTATTCCTTCTGATCTTCGCTTGACCTCCTTGCCCCAGAAATGGCTTTCTTTATTCTTTCTATCATATCTTGTATATATGAGGTTTAGAACTCAAACATAGCTAGATCACTCAGAGAGACATTTTTAAAGAAGGCTATTGATACCTACTTATTTCAACTCTCCTTACACGTGACTCCGGCTTCGGCCGGTTCGCTTTCTTAGTTCTTCCTAGCTCCTGAGGTGAAGAGTATCCACTTTTTGATAAGTAGTCATATGAGGGAACCTTACTATTCAGTTTCACTTCACTACCTTATCTCTATCTCTTTCTTTGTCGGTGGAAACAAGATAACATAAAAAGAGAAAGCCACGGGTGAACTCAAAGCAAAGCTGGAAATCGTACGTAAGGTGGCTGATCTCTTCGAGGTCACTGCTCACTGTCATAAGTGATCGCTCCACGAGTGACTTCTCTGAGTAAAGACGTAAGGGTTCAAGACTTTCTAATCCAGGGAACCGAAAAAGAACCGTGCGTCGTCGGAAAGTCTCGGACCTATGTCAGGATAGTTCAGTTCCGAGTAAGCATGTAAGCAAGCAGTAAGTACAAGCAACTCTTCCTTATATTCTAATACGATGCAAGTCCATCTTTCCTCTCTTCCGAATCAGTCCTTCTGAAAGGAAGTTCCCATGCCACCGCTTCAGGCTTACCGTACTTATTACCATCCAAAGAGTTCGACCCCTGTACTGCGCCTAGAAAGTTTTCCTGAGGTTTAGACATATTAGAGCTACCACTAGTGCCTCCCCTCTAGCTCTAGGGTGATTGAACTAGCGGATATGCCGATAAAAGCAAAGCTGATCTTGGGATCTTTATAACAAATAAGCATCTCTTCCTTTTAATTTAATAAGAAAGACTCGAAGATGCAAGTCTAGATTCACTCTCTTTTCTTAAAGCATTGCTTCCGTCGGTGAATGCTTTCTTGCCAACATGCCCTCCTTTTAGACATAGATCTATCATTACCGACTAAGGAAGGGCAAACGTGGAAGATTTCCAATCATTTTGACAATGTCGTACCTTCCTTCTCGTTTGATCCCTGGTACTTTCTATTTACTATTCCTCTTGAAAGCACTGTGGAATTAGACAAAGTCTTTCACCAAGCTGACTGAATGTCGTACCCTTTGCTACTTAGATTTTCCTGCGAGTTCGATTTCTTCTTACTTAGTAGAATGGCAACCCTTGGAGTTCGATCCAAACAAAAGCAGAATGCCGGAAAGCAAATCCAATTCAATCTTGACTTCCTTTTAACTTCTAGGCTTTTACCCGAGTTGCAGAGAAGAAAGAGATGAGATTGACCAAATCGGAATGCGCACCTTCTCTCATGCCCCTCCAATGCCTCAGTTTAGGCTATGACTGATTGATGAGCCTTCTATCTCCTTCGGTCAAGCAAGGCTGAATGAGGACACTTATATCTTATATCTTATATCTTATATCTTATATATAGGATATAGGCTTTCTGCCTTCGCTAACAGAAGAGAAGAAGAAAGGTTTTAGCATAGAATGAGAGAAGGAAAAATAGCATTACTTACTTTTCTCCCATGCTTTGACAAGTGAGTGTGGGATGAGGGTGCTCACTAATAATATAAAAGAAGAAAACGAAAGGGCAAGTTTCAATTACGAGAACGAACATTAATGGATTACTTTGTCTCCATTGCTGGGAATTTCAATTGAATCTCCTTCCATACTTCACAAGCAGCCGCTAGAAAAGGACTCTATTTGCTAGCCTCACATCCCTCATTACGAGCTTCTGGAGCTACTCGATTAGCGACGGAACCGGGTGCCCTAAACTTCCTCCACCGAATTCTAGTACGGAAGAATCTCGGTCAGAGCGGGCATATGCCAAAGGTGAATACCCCTGAAGCTACGGGTAGAGAGAGCCAATCTTGAGTGAAATACCGCGGCTCCTGCTTTCTCAGGTTGAGGAGTGAGTCGGAATGCTGCTAAGTCTCTTTACTTTCATAGTCAGGAGTATAAGAAATCCATTTCTAATCTTTAAGACCAGCCTCCATGCTTTAACTCGACTGGAAATTAGGATATACTTGCTCATACGTAACTAGAAAGCGTAGGTCCAAGACTCCTATACCCGATCTCTGCTAATAGAATCGTGAGATTCAAACCAAATATGGGTTCAGACCTTATATTATAGGCACCCTAAACTCCAGTTTTCAGCTTAAAGATCTTTGTCTCTATCGAAATCTAAGAAAGCATTGACTTTTCACGCTTGGGTTGAAAGCGGACAGATGTGAAGAAATTCCGTAAATCAGCTCTTTGTTGTGCTCGAATCTCCAAGCGCAGGCAAGTCAGCTAGCGGGGAATGAAAGTTAGAGTATAGAATTTGCTCTGTGATATCCCAACGGGAAGTTGAGAGGGTAGGTAAGAAAGAGAGATGGGGATATCAGACAGCAGTGAAGCAGACTAGTATATGGGTTTCAGTGAGCCAAGGATGCGGCCCTAGGTCAGTCCGCCCTGGAAGGAAGTAACTGATAGGCCCTGGAGAACTTCGAAGCTTATGGGGCCTCCTCTTGGTTGCCATTCGATCGCTGGAGTTTGAATAGATTAGTTGGGAATTGGATGCTCTGCAGTGATGGGCCCAGCTGCTAAAGCAGTTGATCCACTCAGATCGGTTGATTTCATGCTGACCAGGCAATGAGAATTAAGGAGGTTAGTGATAGGACTAGTTTCCGCTTATGCGGGTGCTGTAGCTAATACACGAGTACGAGACGAAGCCAGTAAGAGCTGAAAGCGAATTCCACTGGGGGAGCAAATTCCACTCCTTCTTCCCTTCCAGTTGCAGTCCCAAGGGAGAGTCCACTCTTCTTTTTATTAGCCTTCGGCTTCTTAGCCTGCTTTCTTAGCTCTATACCTCTTCTTCTGCCTAAGGCCTTTGATCGCCTTGCTTTTGACCTTCAGCTTCTTTCCCGGTCTCAGAGCCTAGTGTTTTAGCCCTGCTTTGCCCATCTCCCTTTACTACTATTCCAGTTCCTCGTGGACCAGACAAGGATGAAGATAGGAGTGAGAAGGCAGTTTCTCTTTACTAAAGATCTCCACTTTTAACAAGGGATCTTTCTAAATACCCGGTCAAGATCTCCTGAGCGGAATATAAAAAGAAAAGAGAGTCGACTCCTTTATCCGTTTACTACATATACTGCCTTATATCCGTCACATGCTTTCCTTCAAACTACTCTATTTCATTCAAATCGTCACTTCCGAGCTTGAAAAGAAGCCGAGTTTGTAGCCTTAAATTTAAATATCAACAAAGACATCCGTAGAATCTTTTACATAATCAACAAGAGAATGAGCTAAAGCAAAAGCTGAGGCTAGAATAGTAGGGGATGGTGGAAAGGTTACTCTTTCGCAATTCAGAAAGCTGTTCTAAGCCCCTTCCAACCCCCGGATCAAGGGACTACTGAGGAGCCTTGCCCATTTTCCAATTTTTCATCACCTTGGCCAATCCGGCAGAGAAGGAGCGGCTGCCACGAAGGGATGGTTAGATTACTTTATTAATTTCCGATGAGGTCATCCAAGCTTTGAAGGAGGTAGGACTCTTTTATGCTTTTGATCTCTGTAAAGTTAGGCTCGACTGGGAGCTTCTGGAAGCAGCTGTAGAGTGTTGGGATCCTGATCGTGATCTTTAATTGGCATAAGCTCGCACCCTCTTTGGAAGAAGTGTATCGTCTTTCTGGTCTTCTTCATATAGGTGAACTTGGTATCGTCGTGCCTCGTTCTGGCTACACTTCTCTGCTTCGTGATTCGCTGGGCCTACGCCAGGATGAGCTCAAGCTTGGTTATGCAGGAGGGGATCCGACTCGCTTATTTACCAAGATTTTTAATTGACAGGTTCTCACATGACCGCGCTTCAGTTTCGACTCCAAGATTTACCCACTGCGTTTGCTTGCGGAAATCTTTATTGGTGTCGATATCAGAGCCATTGACCTGGTTGTGACGGGAATCTTTAGCTGTCTGCGCTCAAAGGATAAAACCACAATTGTACCTTTGATCCTAGCTGAGATGTATAAAGGGCTCTCTGATTGTGCTCGTGGGATAACCAATATTCTATTCTTCATGGACCATGTGCCATCTTGCAATTGTGGCTGCTATGTCATTTGAAGATAATTGCCCCTATATGACGTGGTGGCACAACGAAAGAGGATCCCTCCTATCTCACGCACATCAAAAGTGCTCATGATCTCGAAGGCCTGGCAACCAGAGAGCATTTGGAGAATTTCTCAAGCAGCCATAGAATGTGGAGAAGAGGAGGCATTCTTTTCCCAGCATTTGGTGCCTAAAGGAGATATACCAAGGACAGCTAAAGCCCGGGGTGATCTCATTCTCTGCGCATGATGCGCTATTACAAGGGCTGAAACATAGCGGACCCTTTGTATGTCAAAATTGGGGAACTACGAGCGAGAAGGGCATTAGTGGACACCGGCTCTTCTATCAATATCAGCCTTTATCTTGATCTTGCATAACTTGGGAATAGAAAGGTGCCGATCTCACGACAAACTCTGAAATATTTCATATGATGATCAAAGTCAAAAGGCTCGAGATAGGTTCGAAGCAAAAGATCTAGGTCATTCATTGGAATGAAGCAAAGCGGGTCTTCCCTACCAAAAAAAAGGGTCTGGCGAAGGGCACAGAGCTATTGCTATCGATAACATATTCTAAGACTTCTTCCTTTCACTAACGTGAGAGCATCAACAACCCATTTATAAGATACAAGCGAGATGAGCCCATCGAAAAAGGTGTAAATCGGGACAGCTGTATTCGTCCATTCCTCGTACGTTGGTCGAGCCATTTCATCCCTGGCACGAGCAGAGCTAGAGTATAAGAGGATCGACTAACAGGAGCGAAGTAGAGAAGATTACTATTGAAGAAAAAGGCTAGTTGTCCCTTAAGCTAGTACTTTTCTCGGGTACCGAGACAGGTGCGCTGCGGTTCCTCCGCTGACGAAAGAAAGCTCGACTAAGAAGGAGATTCATTCATTTTAGTATAGGGAAAGAGATGAGGGTTTGTACCAACCAAGAAGTCGTTACAGACCGGAGAACAACATACTAAATCGAATCAGAAAGCGAACGAGTGTCAGACTGAAATTGAAAGTCCAAGTACGAGCTAGTTACATACCTGGAGCGATAGCTAGAGAGATCACGGATTGAGGGTTGAAAGTAGAAGGGGTTGTTGAATCTTAAAAGCTTAAAAGAGAGGTTTGAAGAGGCTAAACTTTGAGTTGTTGAGGAAGGGTGCTAATCCTACCTTGATTGTTCTTCGCAGACCGGCCATGTCCTTTCCAGGTCTTATTGCCGAACTGGTTCTCCCATCTGATATTGTAATTACTGGTAGAGCCAAAAAATGGGCAATTAATTGACCCGTTGATGGACAACTTTATCCTTCGCCGGTTGTTTCGAGAGCTAAGCTAATTCGCTTCTAGTTCTGTAGCTAGAGCTGGTATTTCATCCCTCGTCGAGGCATAAAAAATCAGGTCTCTCGAGCCTCATCTTTTAAGTAGGAATGCTAAAATAGAGAGTCCAAATCAGAATATGTGAAAGCTTGCCCGATTGAAGAATTTAATGAACGAATTGCTTTCCTTAAGCTAGCGCACCGCTCCGTGGGCTTGTCAGTTTTCAAATTAATGAGACAAGTCTAGTAGAAAGAGGACGTCTCTGTCCCTTCACAAACACCTACGGCTAGGCAGAAATCCCCGCTTTCATTGAGGGACGTTTTCACTTTAGGGCCTCCTTATATAAGCAAATCAATCCATTCCCAACCCAAAACTCTACAGAGTCGGCTGGTCGTGCTTTAGAGGAAAGTTTCACCTTCGAGGGAGGCAGAGGTAGATGCGTCCAACCAATTGAAAGATCTCCCTTCCTACCACAGTACTTGTGAAAAGACTTTGGTAGAATGCGGGCTAATGCGTCGTTTCTTTCTTCGTCTCGCTCCCCGGCAATCCGCCAACAATTTTTTGAATAGAAGGAGATCAGAAAGATACGCGGACGACTTGACTAGAAGTATAGGTCGAATGTTTTCGTGAGCAGTAAGCAGCAGATCTCTCCTTATTTTGGCAAAGCTGGTGGCCGCGTGTGAATTCTTTCAAGGCGACGGGGCGGCCTGATTCGACATTGTTGTTTACTCTGATCCGGTCGAGGTGGTTTTCACCAGCGCGTAGGTGGTCTGACGTTCCTATGACCGAGTCTTTCTGTCCCCTGTGAACATCTTTTCTTAATGTATTAAAGAGGGCCTCTCTAACCGGTGAAAAGTGGTGGGTGTCCACTAACGGCCATTCCTGGCTCGGCTCCGATAACGCAATTCCGGGAGGAGTCGGTAATTGGGCACTGGATCCCTTCGGACCTGGAAAACGTGTAACGCTGGGTCGGGGTTTGGTGAACCAACTGGTCGCTCTTCTAGTTGAAGTATCGGGCCCCTTTTTCGTTGTCTAGGTTACACCTTCGGAATACCCCAGAAAGGGAATTCTTCTCTACTTCCCGTGATCTTCACTTTACGCCACACCGACTCCCTTTTCGAAACGTCATAAGGCGTGGAATTAGACCAAGGGGAATCTCCATAGGAACTAGTCCCTCAGATTTCGCACGTAGGAGATCGAGACACAGCCCCAGGGCTATGGGGAAAGATGTAGATCGATCGCCCTAGATAGACAACTACATAGAGGGTCTCTACAAGTCTATATATTCTTAGATTTCGTTCCCCCCGTGACGATCAATATCACAACCAATGAGGTCTGCAAGTTTCACATCTAAGTAATACCCGATCCGGTAGTTTACGATATAGATATTTAACAACAACATTATAAGAAAAGATAACATTATAAGAAAAGATATTAATAGATATCGGTAGTTGTCCGGTCGTACCCAAACAATAAGATTCCAGAGGGAAATGCACCTAAGATCAAATATTTCGAGCCGGCTTCCGTGGAAAATTCAGACTTTCTTTTTGATGCTGCGATCACATAAAAACATAAACTTTGAGGCTCAATAGCTAAATACATGGCAATTGAATCATGAGCCGAGATCATAAAGAGCATACTGCGAGTAGGAAGTAGAATTAATACAATGAATTCAAAAGCATCAAACCTCTCTTGTTCGGAAGAATCGAAACACATCGAAATGGTACCAGCCGTACTTAATAATAGAAGGATTTGGCAGAAATATGTAAAATTGTCCCTCCTAAAAAAATTATTCCAGAATAAATGGGCAATAGTTAGGAGAGGTGCGCCAGCGGCGAGCAGAAGCAAGGTTATTAGATACCTCAGGAAAGCCCGGCCAGAACCACACGTGCAAGTTTCCCTGCATGTGGCTCGTCCGTGATAACTTCTTCGGATTTGCGTGAACTAGCGGACCGATCACTAAGCGGGGCCTCCAGTATGAGGGAACCTTTTCGGAACTGGTTAGGAATGGGCGCCACTATCCCAGCCCCGATCCAGCCAGGTTCTATTGATCATGTCCCCTTCCTAATAACAGTTGTACCTTGTCTTGGGGCATCTTTGGCTTTACGAGAGGAAGAAAAAAGTCTTTCTCTTCCCGTCCCGGATCATATTCCGGTGGCGTCCACAGAAGAGGAAATAGCAATGCATCTTGCTCAGCAGGCGTAGCCTGGAGTGGGAGTGTAGCGTGGGCAAGGTAAGTGGCCGCCAGAGAGGAAGCCAAACCGGCCTCTCCAGCTAAGCCGCCGGAGAAAACCAGGTGCCTGAGGTAAGCTCTACTCGGCCGGAGCATTGCTTCCCCATAACGAATAGGCGAGCTCTATCTCTCAATTGCCTATCCTGTGCTCGATAAGGTCCCCGACGTTCCTCGGCCTCGAGGTGCATTTAGTTGTCTTACATGAGACTGGGGATATTCCGTGCTCCATGGCAGGGCACCTTTCGCTAATCTATTCCGCCCGCCCGTCCAGACGCGGCGCCCATTTTAATTATCATCTACTGCCCTTTCTTTCCTCCCGGCTATTCACGCATGAAGATCGTCGTATGTATGCTCGACTTCGGTTGCCGACGCGGTAGGAGTACATTATGGCAGGATCAGTCACCCGGGCAAACCAACCCTCCTCCAAGAAGAATTGTGCTATGCCCTCCCGATCCCTATAGAGCGAAAGAGCTGCTTGGTGATCCCTAGGTTGCAGCACGCCCGGTCGTTCACTCTTCGCGCCGCTGCCGCCGTTTCTAGGACCGACCGACGCCTCACCTGCACAGGTACCTACGTAGTGTAGTGTCGGTCGCACATTCAACATAGCGTTCGGACTCATGTGCCTTCCAGAACCAGGGGTCTTTGAACCTGCTGCGTACGATTAGCCAGCCTTGCGGCGGCAAAAGGATCAGACGTCCCCCATGCTACGGTTCCCTGCGGTCCAAACCCGGTGCCGCATTAGGTTAGGGGGCTGGGCTCGCTCCTGTGCATCCCCAAGCGCGCTGCCCTCCTAGGCGCGCAACACTAAGTAATCCAAGCCAACCCACATTACTGACTAACGGCGGATAATCATATTTCTTAGAGGTACTAAATACAACTCCATGAATGAGCAAAATGGAGGTTGCATTAATGATAAAGATCTCTGGGGAAACCGCTAAAAAAAGATTGAACATGTGGGAGGATCCGAACGAATTCTGCTTTCATTTCCCCCGTATGGAGCACTGAGTTACTTACGTTACGGTCTTCAGCAGGCAGGCTGCACTCTAGGCGGCGGCTAGGAGGCAGCAGCCAGACTAAGAATTCATGTGTAATGATGGTGATTCCACACCAGGCTACAAAAATTCTTTTTCTACAAAAAAAGGGGGGGTCCTAAACAAAAAGGAGTCCATGACCCCTTTTTAGAGCGTATAAGGAGAGGTTGAATTCAAAACTTTTCTCTCGACCCATTACCAAAAAATGGACGTCACTTTGGAACACATGCGGATAGCCGCCCCGCGTGGCTAAAAGTAAGCCAAAAGAGCGTGAACTCCCACCGAGAGACTCGAGTATTATAAAAGACGCCACTCTACGAGGGAAGTCCTCTGGTCGAGTCCTTGCGAGCCAAACAAAGCGAACCCCTTCCTTGGTCGAGAAGATGCAGATAAAACGCCAATAATAGCCTGATGTCAGCTTCTACGGCATAAGCTTTCAAGTGCGAGAGCTGCTAATAATAAACATTTCATAAGCCAATTCTTTTTAATCTAGGTGAAATTTTGAACAGTCATTTCCATCTTCCGAAAGAGAAATTCCGAAAAAGCCTCCGGTACTTCACTTTCTCGATCGGTTCACGAACGTGTGGAGGGCCAGCACACGGCCGGGGATTTGCTGCATTCCGCCATAACTTCGAGAATGAATGAATTTGTTTTGTCGAAAGCTGCGCCCGCGCACTCGATGCTTTTCTCCTGGAGATGAAGGCCCGTACTCCCTGTGCCGAGGAGTCCCAGGAGCGTAAGGATCTAGTTTCTTGTTTTTTTTTTCTTCTCTTAAGATATTTCGAGCGTCTCACTCCACTTGCTTGCTACTCTTGTGATAGGGGTGGTAGGGCTTACCTTTGCCTCAAGACACGTTCTATTTATACCAACCTATTCTATTCTTGAGTCAACTCCCCACTCTGTGAGCGGGCGTAAGAGACGAGACCCCACAGGACATTTTTCTTTCTATACGGATGGGTATAAGACAACCGAAAGAAAAGAGTAGAAGGAAGAATACCGGGATAGGGCGTTCTTTATATCTCTTACTATCATAAAGAAGACTCGCTTTGTTTTAACTAACTCGATTCATTTGGTAACTACTTACCTGATCCCCTCGCCAACTCCCAGCTCTCCTGAAACTGCCCTTCTACCCAGGCCTCCCGCTCTCAACACTGAGAACCCTTCCTTGTCATCTCTGAGCACTGAACACCTTCTTTACTCTCCGAAAATACGGAAACCCCCTATTCTCCCTCTTCTTCGACCAGGAATGACTAATTCTCTCCTAGTTTCAAAGTCTCCCACTGAAGATCTTGCCTGGGCTAGTGCTTCCCCTAAGGGAGATGGATATGATGCCGCCGTAAAAGACCTAGTAGAAAGATATGCCCCTTAAGTTGTCCTAAAATCAGGCGTGAGTCGGTCTTCACTCGCTGCTGTGCTCTCTCTTCAATTTCCGGCTAAGCAGGGTTCCTTACCCCGGGGACAGATTCTAACTCTTCGGACAATCCCTTAGAACAAGGATGATAAAGACCCTTAGAGCTGAATGCTAGTGCTTCTTCTTCGTCTGGTCCCCTTCCTCTTCTATGAGTGGCTGAGGCCAAGACATCTTCAATCTCTTCCCCAAAGGATTCCAGTCTATTCCCCCTTCTATCTGAGTCGGATCCCCCCTCACTGAACTAATTCATGTAGCGAATCCAAAAAATGATGATGTCAGCCTATTCTTGCTTTCCCGTCCCTTTATCTATTCCTTTGCATTGTCCGAGTCTTCTTTCATTCCCCATTGAAGCAGGAGTCTTTTAAGCCAGGATAAAAAAAAGATGGATGCTTTCCTATTGTTCCAGGCCAGTTCTTTTTTTGGGGCCGATGGAGTTGCTAGTTGGAGTCTTAAAAGAAGCAAGCGCACCCTTGGAGTCTTTCTCGCTGGGAAGGTATAATAAGGCTATCTTAACCGGGGAATCCATGTGAGCACGGGCCCTTGAAGCAGCACTTTTTTTTTCTAGGGCTACTCTAAGAGGCTGCACTCCTAAAGATTCTTCCCATCCTCCGGCTTCAAGCAAGTAAAATCCAGCCAGCAAGTGATAGACAGAAAGGAAGAAAGGGTTCGTTTTATTTAGACAAGAAAGCAATGGAAAGTGCGTATATAAAGCCAGTTGCAAATGTATTTAGATTAATATTCCTAAATTGTGTTATCTCTTTCCTTTTCCACTCACACCGGACTATAGAAAGAATTAGAAGGTGGTAGAGGTTACGAAGTCAAATCAACCATTCCATTCCGGACCTCGGCTTCAGAATCAGTCTCGGGTGAGATCTTATCGATCTGGGTGGAAAGACTGCAGCGGATGAAAGACCATACTACAAAGAAATGGTACCAGGGGGCCTAGCTTTCAATCGGCTTAATAACCGGGGACTGCATTAAAGCAGTAAAGGGGACTGTTGGTGGGACAGCATGGGATGGGCCGTGACTTTCTCTGGAGGGTGCCACTTACACCCAACTCATTCAACGCGTCTCGTTGCGCTCGTTTAGCCTTTTTCGACTACCCGAGGCAGCAGGCAATGGGGAAGGCTAGCGTTATGCTTTACACATGCAAGTCGAACGATGGTATGCTCTCTAAGTGACGAGACAGGAGCTCGACGGTTCCATGTAATTCCTTTGGCAAAGGCCCTAACTACAGTTCTGAGTAACTCCTTGTCTCATTGATCCGAAGGCGGAAGTCCCACGTGTACTAAGCGCTCTCTCTCTCCGATCTTATTCCATCCCTATCAATCTCTCATTGAGAGTCCAATAGTCAGTCAGACTTATCAATCTAGTGCCTTTGCTTTCTTCCTCTCGTTAGCCATCCTTCTCGGCGGTTGCTTTCCATTCTCCTTGATTGGAAGTCTATGCTCGATGAACTGCCTATCCAGTCCAGGCATCTCGTCGTAATCCCAAGCTTGCAATCCCTAAACTCCTTGAGTAGCACGATCAACTGCCTCTGCTGCTCTTCAGAAAAAGGGCTACTAATGTAGTCATTTTCTTTCCTCGGAGTTCTTTCTTTCTCGGAGTGGATCCTGCACCAGTACAGCACTAACACTAGCTATAGCAGTAACCAGTACAGAAAGTCAGTCAGTGCTATGCTATTTCAGTGTTACAGGTACAGATTGTGCTCCCTGTCATTCATCTTGGTCACACATTTGGCACTCTTTCTTTGTGCCCGAACTATCTGAATGATGTTTTTTGTACCATTCTGTTAAGTGGTACAGTTAATACCATGAAGATCGTGGTCGAATAAGGCCCATAAGCATCTTTGAATTCCGTTCCGTCACCCTCTGCTTCTTACTCTGCTGCTACTAGTAATGGCGGTACTTCTACAGGTGCTGCTACTGATGCAGGGTATCGATCTGTATATGTGGCTGGAACAGATCACTGCCTTTGCTCCCTCTACTGCGTCTAGATCTCCTGCTCCTGGGTATGGAACTACGTAAACTCGCTTTTTCTGACTGGGACAAGGTGGGTCGAAAGCTCATGGGGAACCAAGATTCTGATAGTGTAGACCCATTGTATCGCCTGAAATCGGTAGTCTGCTGGTCCATTTGGAAAATGCAGGAGTCGGCGACTTCCAGGGAGACCTTTTGAATGAGAAAGCAATCAGGAACAAGGTAGTTAGGGACATGCGGACTAACTGCTCTGACATTCCTGTTTTTTGAAATGAATCTACGGACCTTCCGTTTCAGAAGGGGCCTCCCCTTCTCCCAGACTGGGACTGACTCGGATAGCGAACAGAACGGCCTGGAATGGGAATTCGACTTCGATGGGGTTTCCAAAGCCCGGGCAAGGCGAGGCAGGCCACCTTAATTAGCCCATCTTGAGAGGCACAATGGGGGCTTCCTGCCAGTGGGTAACCGGACTTATAAGGAGACATCACACTAGAGAGCTTCTTAATTTCCCAAAGATCCACCCTGTCTTGTGTGACAGCGTGTGCTTGTTAGATTGCTTGGGGTTCTATGTTGGGCCCACTCTTTGTCACCTTAGGAAAATGGACTCATAGGCTGTCTGGGCCCTATGATCGACTTTAAATAGGGGGGCTTTGACTCCAGCCCAATCTGTGGTTTTGTCATACAATAAGATCCAATTTGTTTGGATTCATTAGGGTTTGCCCATTACCTTGAGTGAGGCCTAACGTGTACACCTCTTGAAATGAAGATGTGATCTTATCCACCGATGGGTCTTGTCTTGTTATAAGCCCAATCCTCTCGTCTTAGGGTAGGATATCCAAAAACCTTAAATCACGGGAACTTCCCCCTTTTTTTGGTTGAAAACCTATGTTGGGCTGACTAAGCCCGCTATCCTAATAAGGTCCTCTCCTGTGGCAGCAGCTGCTGCAGCTCAAAACCCAGTTTTCAGAGAGAAAAAAAAAAAGAACCAAGCAATGCCTGCCCTGATAGCTGCCGCGATGAAGTGGGAACCAGTGTGTTCATATTCCGAGTAGGATGCGAAAGGACGTATCTCATGGAACAGAATCCGCTTCTAGAGGGTAGCGTGCACCCGAGCCTTGCCAGAAAGACTATGAATCTGAAAGGTGTGGAATCCTTTCTCTTCGCGGAAAACAAGGGCTGAACCCGTAATGTACCAACGAGGGAAAGAAAGCTTCATTAAAAGCCGGTTTGGTTTGGGAAGATTTAGTCTTTCGACCATAAAAGTGTAGAACAGACTCATTTGATGTAGGGGATGATCTGATCGGGGAATGAGCTTCACAACAAAGAGTAGAGGCGAATGGTTCGAAAGTAGATGCTAGTGGTTCAAATCATAAGCCAAGCCATTCTTTCTATCTATTCTTTTTATCAGTAAAGAGGTGCCTCGGGTTCTTTTCCAAGAGAGGGTATCACGAAGCAAGTAGAGAAGGAAGGAAAGATCCCTTTAACAAGCCGCAAGCAAGCTGCATATCTTTCTTCTCTTTTCAAAGATCGGGGCTGATGGGCCCCTGCTGAGATTCACTCCTTTTTCTTTCTTTTGAAAGCTGTCGACAGTCATGTTCTTCTATTTCTTTACTGTTCCGTACTAAATTCCTTTGTTCACCAATCAACTTCAGAAGGAAGTATGCCCAATCGACTGAAGAACCATGAGACCTGAATAAGGATCCTCAACGGAGGAAGTCGTCGTAGACCAGGTCCCAACAGGAAGCAAGATGCCTGGAAAACACAACAAATTAGGCTTCTCAAAGACAAAAGGAAGTTACGCATTCAAAGAATTAGTTTGAAGCTAACCATTCTGACGATCTGATGCTCGCTGCTTTAAGACTTTACTGACCAGGTGCCGGCCCAACAGCAGACCGGAGAGGAACCAATCGTCATGCTTAACTTAACATACACGTTTTGTAGAACTTATGCCCCTGTTCTATCCCATGCCCATGAATGTCATCATACCAAAGACCCTTCCATTCTTGTCCTGGTTTTTCCTCTTTCTTCTTCTTCTAATTGAAGCCTGTGTATGGAAGAAACTTTCGATCTCCTTCTTTGAGGAAACTTTTTCTTCTGCTTCCACATCACCTCTTCTGATGCCAGCAACTGATCAATCTCCTTATTCATGTTGTTGATTTCCTGCTTAGAGAAAGGATCCAAGGTACTTTGCTTCAATCGGGTTCTCTTTCTACTGTCGAGCAAGATTGCCAAGAGTCTATCTACTCCATCTAAACAATCCCACCCTACAAGCTCTGATCTTCTTTAGCTTTACCCTGAGCAGCACCTTGATTCTTTCTTTATTCCCACACTGATGTGAGAACTTCTTCGCAGCCTGAATCTTTGCACCAAACAGCCTCCAATTGGAAAGGTTTGTTGGTTTTTTCTTTTCCGTGCTAGGTTTTAAAGAAAAGGGGCAAATGTTCAGAGTAGTGGGAATCTCAATGGCTTACACTCGAACATTTGAAAATGTCCAGCCATTCTTTGGAAGCCCATACTCTAAACAGTCTGTCTCGCATATAGAGAGTAAGGGGAAGGCTGGGGATGACCATTGCTCCAGGTAAACGGGTAGCCTTCAAAGCCCAGATCAATGAGGGCACAGTCAGAAATTGCCTCATCAACCAATTAGGAAAAAGCCTTCTTCCCTCTTTATCTGTATTCGATATTCTCTCGTTGAAATCACCTCCAAAAACAAACCCATGGTATGTCTGACTTGTTCTTAAAAAACCTTAGACAATTTCATGTGCTGCTTCTATTGATTGTATCAGGGTGGCCATAGAACCCTAATCTTCTCCCACTGTTCTTCATCAATCACTGCCTCTCCTCTATATGAGGCCTGTAGTCACTTGGAAAATTCGAAGTTTTGGGGACCTACGCCACTTCCAAAGGAGCATTCGTATTCGTGTTGAAGCGATTCCACTTTTTCAAGCAGAAGGCGGCCCCACGGAAGCTTCATCGATTCTTAAAGGTTCGACGTACTTAGTGTACGTCTTTTCTCCAACCCAGTTTGTTCTACCAGTTCTAAATAGACTTCTTAGTTAATCGTCCACACGGGAACGAAGAGACTCCAGTGCTTTCATATCATCCGGGAGTTTCAAAGCCTTTGCCCCAGGATTTCCGCATGGTCAACAAAGGCTCGGGCAAGGATCTGGGTTGGGAAGAAGAGGCTTCCGAACAATCGGACACGAATAAGACGAGTTGCTCTTCCTTGAGTTGTTCGCCGAGTAGCAAACGTATGAGAATAACACAACAGGTGGTCAGCCCCACCGGTAGACCCAGTTTTATTAATCAGAGGCCTAGGGTAGGGCGATTTATGTCTTCGAAAGAAGAAGACCACACATAGCTCCGGGGCTTCGACGACACCCCTTCCCTTGCTAATAGATGCTAAATTGCGCATCCTTGGTCCCTTTTGAGAAAGGCCGAATCTTACAATTTCACAATTCCTGGATCTTTTTCCGTTGGTCCCCTTTTTTAATGGGGTAGCTCCTCCCCCCTTTGAATAGCTTTGTTTATCTATGCTTTTTCGTTATTTGGCCGCAGCCTACTTATACCCCGGGGGGTGATTCCATTCAGTGAATCAGATCTTAAGCTCCTTACTAGGATTGGAACAAGCAAGGATTCAATCCAGTCCCAGGCGTACCTGGGTCTACCTTATTTGCATTTGCCGGATCATTAGAGGTCATTTCGATTGCTTCCCTCGAAAGAGCTCAATTGCATATACCCCGGTCATTTAGTTTTTTTTTCACTATTTGCCTACTCTATTCGCACGGCCTCCCACTGGTTATTCAAACGACAGTCCAGTAGTATTACGACGCTTGTATGGTTTGTTACTTCTGGGACACGTGGTTGGATTTTGTTTGATCCATGGGTTTCGGGGTTTTTAAATTGAGCTGTCAGGTGAGCGTTTTAAGCCTAAGCGCACCTGAAACGTGCTCAAGTAACAAAACTAACGACACAGGAGGTCATCGTTTTGCTTTCATGACAGTTCAAAAACGAAGCTGATTGTCTTAGCTACGCGGCCACTGTTGATTGGTTGGGTTTCCTTAGTTTTGTAATAGGCGCTGTGAAGTGAGCATTGTCTGGCGTGATGAGCCATTTTCTCACTGGGGATATGTTAAGATCACAGCTACTGGTAACTCGCATTAGAGGAATATTTCACATCTGTGATATAAGGGTTTACTGTTTGCGGACGTGGCATTGAGTGATTGGGTTGTTAGGAGGTTTACTAAGGAAAGGAGGGGGTGTGCCCTTGTGAGGGAATTGTTTTTGTGCGGAGAATTCTGTTGACGGGAAACATACGTGCATGCAAGGCTCTCCAAGGCGATGGGACACGTAATAGAATCAAAGGAAGGTGGAGCCAAATAGTTAAGATTTTCATTGACCTCGAATCCATTGAGATTGAAGGATTAAACGGTTGCAGAAGTTAGTTTGAGCTAGCGCATGGAAGGGAATATTTATTGAATTAGGGCCACACATGTTAGTAAACTAAACACACCTTTAATCTACCACTCCGACCTAAACTTAAACTCTACCTTCCTTGTCGCTTCAATACCCACAGCCACAAAATTTTACACTACAAATTAACAAAACTATCATTTTTTGCATCCCATCCTAAAAACATTTTATTCAAAATTCACCAAACAACTTGGGCCTTTATGTTGTAATGCACCATTACTATCCAACAACCCTTTCAGTTATGCTACCTTTACAGGATCAATCCAGTTGTTTTCTTTGTCGGTAATTGGCTTTCTTTTTTTTTTTTTCTTTAAAAGAAAAAAAAGTATTCTGAAGCCAAATGCTCTTGGACGGGCAACGGGCAGTTGAATAGAGAGAGAAATCTTTCTCTTTGGTTGGGAAAGAGTAGGAAAGATAGGACCAGGACGGCTGTGATTGAGAAAAGCAGGCTGAATTCCTATTCGATTGCTCCGCACCTGTGCCTGTCTTGTATTGAGGAAATAACATTCAGTGTGGTGGGGGGCCTTACCGACTGCTACTGCCCCAACAGTTCTTCAAGCTATTTGGGGGTAGAGTCTGACAAGGTGTAGCGACCAGGTACCCACATTGAAGAAAGATAGTCTAGTCATCAACGTCGAATCAGATGAATGAGATTTGATGATGTCCGATAATAAATAAGAGTTCAATCGGCGCCCTTTCAAGAGCTTTTTCCCTTCATAATGACAATTGAAATCGGGGCAAGTTCACCGGGAAGGCTTCGGGTAAAGTCGGGCAAGGAGTTTGCAAAGAGTCATAGCAGAGCCAGCGCGAAGGATCAAAGGCTGAGTAAGTGACGGGCTTTTCTCTCTCTCTCCCCCCTCCGCGATTTGACTGAAAGCCTTACGATGGGGTCCTTCAAACTATCGGAGATGCCTTGTCATCACATCCACTACTTCGTCCCTTTCTATACCGAGCCGTACCGTAACAAGCCATACCGTACGGGGGTCACGTCCTCTCTCATTTTTGAAAGGGATGATGGGCAGCTACGTGACTCTTAAAGATGCCCAAACATCCGCGTGATGTAGCTTCTACTCTGATAGCATGCGATGAGCAAACCGGTAAGAGGTACTCGAATCCGACGGCGTGATCAATCCTCTATTTTGAAAGGGTTAGAGCCCGGTGATTAGCTTTAGCTTCTAGATCAGCATCCGGTAAAAGGAGGACGGGCAGTGAGTTTAACAATCCACTCTTTCTATTCGCTCTAGCCAGGCTTTCATCCGCTTCTACTTCAACTGGGGAGGAGAGGAAAAGCAGTTTTTTCGATACGATCTCCCTGTCTCGCTGCACCGGCATAGAGGGAAACTTCTTATGCGTTTTGTCTAGGATAACGAAAAACGGCTTTTGATCGGTCCGCGTGGCTCCCTATCGTCGCAGCCCTTTGCGCGAGCATTTTAGACTTTCTCGCGCAGCAGGAAATCGAAAGCACGAGCTTCGATCAACCAATGAAGCAAGCTTTTTTGGTAGGGCCCTGGAACAGAAGAAAATGCGATTCCAGAAGTGTGAAATGTTGGCAATGCTTACCAGCCTAAGTGGCAATCTGCTCCGCGTCTCAGATGCACCGCAAACAGCCAAGATTTAATTGACACCGATCGCGAAGCGGTCACTCGTATAATAAATGTAGGATCGCTATAATGAATACATAAGAGAGAAAGATTACTCATGCCTTCACCACTAGCTATATCTCGATTCAAGTGTAAGTTCGAATCCCGGCAGTTCGAGACTGGTTACGGGTTTCGAATAGGCGTGATCGATAGGGTGACGGGACTGACGGGAAGAGCTAGCTCGGACTGCCTTTCAAAAGGGCTCAAACAGCGACCTCCCCCTCATGGCAGGAAAGGCTATTAGACAAGGTTTTCACACTTCTCTATGATATGATATATGTCTAGCGAAATGTCTTGAGATCACGAGGCTTAGTCGCGTGTTTGTGCGAAAGTCCGGAAGCTCATGATGCTGCTAAGTTGAAAGTGAGAGAGAGGCTCTTTTGGTAGAATTCGTGGATAAGCCCTAATTTCACTCAGTTTAGCCCTCCATTTCCCTGCCTAAGTCGATCGGGATGAAAGGGTGCCATCGACCATGAGGATAGGCTTTCCAGGCTCATTCATAAGGACAAGGCCGGAGACTCTTTAGAGAGAGAGGTGTGATCCGAGACTGATTAGAATTCATTTTTCTTCTAAGTTGCAGAGATTGTCTCATTTAGTAGAATTAGGTCGATGCTTTGAGCCTTCTTACTCGACCAGAAGTCTTTGATTTGCAGAGCGATATTTATAGCTTTTATTCACGTATGCCGCTAAGGGGGTTTACTTTTTCTCCAAACAATCTAAAAATATAGATCCTCCGGCTAAGATCTTTATTTCTTCTCATGAAAGGCCTGGTTGAAGTTGGTGAGCCCGTCCACTAGCCTCATCTCCATAGTCAAGTCTTTCCTTTTCTTTCTATTCTAATGAAAGGTACGGGTTCGTTAAGGGCCTCTCTTAGACTTCTTTCCTTCCATTTCTTGCTTATTTAGATCGTGTTTTGAAATGAAATCCGTCTTTCTTTCAGGTTGTCTTTCTGTTCCTGGAATAATGGTATACAAGAATAGATTGCCTTTTAGGAGTGGAATTGGGTACCTGTCCCAAGGTTTTCCGCGAAAGACCTACCTTACCTTAGATCTCGACTGTGATCCCTGCCTCGAGGAGAGGGTGGGGAATGTAGTTACGGGAGTCGGAGTGCGATTAGCCCGTTCGTTAGAGCAAGGAGAGGCGGGTTGGCTCTTGTCTTGAGGTCACGGGTTGCATTGGTAGCCAGAGCCAGAGACAGGTGGTTACGAGTTTCATCCCTTAGTGCTTAGAGAGAGGGTGAAGAATGGAGCCCCAAGGGATGAGAAGCTCGTTGTGACCGATATTTGTCTTTGTTTTGGCTGCCTGTATCGCTAGTTAGAAAGGTCTAGTAAGGTAATGTCGGAATCCTTAGGCACTTAGAGTGATTCGAAACATTATGAATTTCAACAGGTCGAGAATTTGCTGATTGACGAAGCCTTTTCTTGAATGATTTCACTTCCCTTTCTCGGACTACTTGAAGCGCACTTCCAACTCTCAGCTTTCCTTTGATCCCTTCCCTCACGAATCTTACAAGCTCGGATCTCGGTTTTCCTTTCTCTCGAGCTGCTTCTCCGATCCCTTATCCGTTAAGTAAGATAAGCTCTTTACCCTTCCTTTTCCCGCCCTAGGACATGAACTGCCCGCCCTGCCTGCCTTCAAAGGCGAGTTTGAAGATAGAGTAGACCTTTGCTCTATGTAACAAGAAATTGAAGATTCCATATCATCCCTGGAACTCCTCAAAGAAAGCAGGCGAAAAAGGTATGGAGGATAGGAACGAGCTCTATCTTATGGACATGGCATCGTGAGAGCAAACAGCACAGCCGCATCGAGGTCAGCCGGAGCAAAGGAGATTAGATGAGTGATTCTCGTAGCTAAATGCTAAAATCAGGATGGGATAGAAAAAGAAAGAGAAGAAGCTAGTGACGAGTCTTGCTATTGGCGGTTTTTCTTATTAAAATAAAACAGTCCCAATGCCGATTTCTACTTATAAAACGAGTACGAACTCGCGTCGGAGAAGGCCTCCGTCGTCTAAGTCGGGCTGGCATCTCTCTCTCTTTCCTCACTACAGAAAGTTAAAGGTCCATGATCCATGGTATTTGGTCCCCTCAGCTTTGGTCGGAAAAGCTTAGGGGTCCGATCTCTGTAAACTGGTCTAAAACCGTATTTCTTCCAGAGCCTTCACCTGGAACACATTCTTCATCTGTTGATGAACGAAGGCTTTTGGTCTCTCGTATCGTCAGCTCGTAGGTTTCCTGATCTGAAACTCCGCACTTGCCTTGGGCTTTCCTTTCCTTATGGCGAATAGACTTTTCGTAATAATCGACTAAAGTAGTTGAGCGTCTCAGTACATCCAGTCGATGAGAACCATAATCATTCGAAGTGCCCCGGGCTACCAAAAAAGGGAATCTAGATTAGGGCATGGTCGGCTGAGAGGAAGTTTCATTGAATGCTACTTTCCTCGATGAGGGACCATCTAGATCGGATTATAGAGCAGGGGACTACTCCCAGTTATCGACTTCAAACAGGGAAAGCTAATTCAGTAGTTGATTTGGGAACGAGTCGAGCATTTGAAACAGGAGAATAGAATAAAGGCTATTGAAAAATATCATCTATCGGTTGCAAGAACAATCTTCGTTGCAGATGAAATATTCAAAATAAAAAAAGTTCCTTACCTTAAAAGGATGTAACTTACCAGGGGGTTACTAGCGGTCTTTAGAACCATATCTGTCTGATAATTTTCATGGAGGCATCACTTTCACTTTAGCTGCTAGGGCCATTAACCTTCCCACGTATGTTGCAAATGATTCATTGGGTAACTGACGGTCTACTCGTCAAGTAAAGCCTCCAACAATTCATTCTATAGGGCGAGTGGGCACGACATCGATGTTGTAGCAGAACTGCTTGATGAACTTGTCGGCCAACTCAGCGAATGTTGGCCACTTTCATAGCATAGCTGGTGTGTTACTGGAATAACTGCTGTATTACTTTGTATTGTCTCTTACCTTATCAAGTAGTTGTTCTTTTAAGTTTTCCTTTGTGTTGTGACTTCTTTCTTCTCTAAAAATGGTAGAGCCACAGGTCAGTAGAGCAGGTGTATCGTTTTCATAGCAGGTTCATTGCAGGCATAGCAGTTGTATGGCTTTTCTAGCTGCTTTCTATATAATATCGTATAGGAGGAGGACGTTTTATAGCTATAGAGCAGTTATATGACTTTCATAGCGTTTAGTAGTTGTAGGGATAGGTAGCTACAAGTAGTGCTGGAAGAGAAAACTACCAAAAAGAGAAGCAGTATACGCGACGGTCTAAGCCTTACATAGTTGTCTTTGTCTCCTTGGTACCCCTGCCTCTTATTCTTCCTCTGTAATAGCTGCCTCGTTAGCGAAGAGTCTTCCAAGCCGCATTAAGTTTTAGCCGTTTTTTCGGCTAAGCAACGAGCGTAGTCACCTGCCCGGTAGCAAAGACCAGGGAAAGCACCTAAACGGAAAAAACGTCTGCTTCATAAGATCATAGGTGCTCGCATTCTCATCAATCATCTGTCGAAACATACTATGGATCGGGATAAAACCACTCGACCAGTAGGGTGCCCGCAGTCAGCAAAGGATTTCCCCAGAGGGGCCCAGGAGAAAGAAAGAAAACCGTACGTGCACAGACAGACTCGTTAACATACGACATTAGTTCAGTTCAAAGTGGAGTGAGCATCAAATTCAAATCAAAGGAGACCGGACGACGGATGACACCTTCCTTCTCTAGACCGTGTCTCTGATGAAGCAATCCGAACCGACAAGCGAAGCGTCCTTCCTTTCGTGATGACCGGACACCGAGATCCATGTTCTACCTTCCCATGCTGAATCCGCTATCGCCGTCTTTCCCTCACAAGCTGAGATGAAGGAGCTCGTATTCCCATCCTTACTCGTCCATTCAATTCAGCCTTCGCTTAGCTATTCGAATCAATCATTGAATGGGAATGGGTGTGGGAACTACTGGTTGTGCCCCCGTTTCTTTGGCTTCAACGTCAACCGGGGAAAGCTCAAGAGATGAGGAATCTGAGAAAGCTTCTCTTCTGCCTACCAAAGACAGAGGGTCAGGTGCTGTCTGATCTCCTTTGTTATATCTCTTCTTTTTCCTGCTGCTAGTAGGAAACAGCTCTTAGGAATCTTAGTTTGCTTCCTTTCTTCCGTCCCTTGGGACCGCTCTTTGGTACTTCAACTGTTTACCTGATTCTCGTCCCGGAACCTGGGGTCAATCAGCCCAATCCCTGGCGTCTTTTGTTTCGGTATGCCGAAAAGCTAGCAAGTCTTTTTCATTGATCTTCTGCCCGTCTATCTCTTTCTGGTTAAATGCGTCTATCAAGGGCGTGTAAAGCAGCGGTAGATCAACATAGGTGTGAACAAAGCACCATTTTCCATGAATTCGAAAATCTACAATAGCGAGAACATTCTTTTAAAAGAATGTAGCTGCAGTCGTCACTCTATTTCTTAATAAAAAGAGTATTCATTATTTATATTAAGAAATAATAGAAGGATTCAGTGCGCCCATTTCCTTGTAGAACTAGACAGAGAGAGATTCTCTCTCTAAAGATGTTCCGCAAAATCCCATATCCGTTAGACCGTTGGAATCGAGGATAGAGCTTGAGCCGTTAAACCTGCCTGCGATCGAGCTTCACTTCAAGGCAAGGCTACGTAAGCAAGGTTTTACAAAAAGCGGAGGGAAAGATCCTCTTTCTCTCTACCAGATTCATCCGTGTTAGCACCTTGTATGTAATGCTTCAACCTTGCTAGAACTACCCTTAGATCAGGAGAGAAAAGTACTAATTCAAGAACAACTCGAACAACCATCAATGATTCTGTTAAGTATCACAGTTCGGTCTATCTGGCTAACCCAAAATACTAGCTCTATCTCAGAAAGTCAACAGCTAGCTCTAAAAGGGCTATCTCAAGCTCCAGTCCACTCACAATTGATCGGGAAGGCTTGAAATCGAACTTGCCTTGCTTGATTTGCTCCACGCTGAAGGGTTTGAAGAGAGCCTCAAACAAAGAAACTAGAGAAAAGCTGCGAATAAGACTCCCCTATTTGACCGGGAGCCCAACACCTAGGAGCATAAGCAGAAAGGAGTAAAAGGAAGAATTTTTCCATTACTAGATAGTCCAACTGCCCCGGTACTAATATGGTTATCAACCTAGGTCAAACGAAGCCTTCCGCCTATAATAGAATGAGGCAGGCAACCACAATTAAACAACATCACCCCGTCTCCCCCGAGCGAAGGAGAGAGAAGAAAAGGCCATGGATTACAGACGTTATCTCATTGACAACACTTTCTATTGAGAACCGTGCTATAGCCGCCTATTCTTGATGGAAGTTTTCAGTCTTCTCTGTAGTCATTCCTGTGCTCTTCCCGAAAAAACACCCGAAAGGAGGCTTTTTTGCATGTTAGCGCCTCCCTCTAGTGCCCATTGATAAAATCCTAAGCTTGGGAAATCTTCCCACTTCGTTGTCTTTCTCTTTCTTTTAAGCTAGAAAGATGCAGTGCTTCAAAGATGTCTCACAAGAGACCCCTTTATCAACCTAATCAGCTTGCATCTAGGATTCAGACTAGCCCACAATATCAAAGCCTCCTATCAGAGTCAACCCATGTCACAAACCAATCTAACTTTATGCTTACTTTGTTTAAGTTTAGAAGATCAAAATCTTATTCGTAGTAATAGAGAGAGATTTCTTTCCCGCTTTTCAGATCACTATGAATCTATCTCATCAAAATGAATTGCACATTGGATTCTCGATGTATTCGTCTCGGTCTAAGGAAAGGGGAAAAAAAGTACTTCCACTCGATGGTTTATGGGGCACTCTCTCCCACCCCCTTGCAGGAAAAAGGATTAAGATACTACGGCTATCTCTTATCTCTGACATTTACCCGGAAAAAGGCCTCCTTAGAAGAGACCAATTCAAAGCAAAGTATGTAGCCATAGAAATTGGAAAGAGCGATTGAGAACAGCTGGCTTGACCCACACGACACTGATTGTCACTTCCTTTCCCTTCTTTAAAGAAAAAGTAAAACGAAATGCGAATAGAACTCACGAAATCTGGAACTAACCTCTTAACCGTTCGTGCTCCATTGCCATTCATTCATGAACTGGTTTGATTGACCGTAATTCCCTACTCCTAGGACAGCCTTAAACCAATCAGTAAATACAATAACAAAAACAAAAAGAAAAAAGATGCAGCGGCTATAGACACTGACTTTACTGTTGATGACGCGCGGGAAAATGCTACTTTTTAGATTGATGCGTAATTGGACAGCTTTCCTTGATCGAAGTCTGTAGCAGCTCAGTAACAAAAGAAGCTTCCTTCCCAGGACAAGCGACAATCGGGACTCTTTTATCCTTCGAAGAGGTAGACGGCTCCCTCTATTTCCAACTCGACCTCAAAAAACCATAACTAACTATTATAGTTAGATCTAGTTATACAATCTCGGATTCTCCTTTCCTAGCCCAAATTGAACATTGACCTCTTTCTAGGCATGACATTCCAGTGAGCTCTTACCATAGTAGTAGTCTATTTATCATTTCCGGTCTTTCTGTTTTTTCTTTCATTGTCGGGAGTAGGCTTTCTTGTCCTCCTTTATTCTAATTCTAAATAGGAATGCCCACGAATTGGCTTCGAGTCTTCGTATTAATGCCGGAATTCCCCTCACTTCCCAAATGAAATAGAACCAAAGTCAAGACAATTTAGCAGGATAATGGGGGGAACCCTATGATAGAATCTTCTAGGTATCTGCCTTTCTGTTAGAGGAGATTTTTGGAGTTTCGCTGTAAATAATCAGCTCTGGTGGTTCTTTCTTGAGCCAGCGGAGATGACACCAAAAGCTCAGTGGCTTTTGGGCTTTCTTCTGTCTCGGACCCTGACCTGTGCTGTGCCATGGAGGGTTTCCCTTTATTGGATTCTTTACCTTTATCTTTTTTAGTGAGTGGAGTTCTTTTAAGTGATTAGAGCAGAGGGAAAATCGAGATCAATCCCTGGATTCTTCCCTGCGAAGGAAAGGAGGGGTTTTTTTGGCATCAATGTCAGCAGATCGATCTGATACAGAGATTTGATTTGAGAGAAACCAAGTCTTTTGGCTTCTTTTGTGCTTAGTGTTACAGTGGTCGAGTCTGGATTTGGTAAAGTTTCTGCCCGAATGGATTTCAGCATATGGAATTAGATCAAATCAGAATTTGTGAAAACGCTATGTTTTCGTACATCCAATTATAAGGAAATATATGATACGCGCAGAGTACTGAAGGAGAAGTTGACGTCCAATTTGCAGCCCGAAGCATGCCATTCCAGTCATATCAGATCTTCTGGCGAAGTCGCAGAATCAGAGCAGAGATTCTCTCCGAACGCCCGATGGCCCTCACGGTAAGGAAGTTGACTACTTTCTTCAATCAGCAAAAGAGAGACCCTTGAGCATATTCTTCGTTATTCGTTAGAGTGACCGTTTGCGGATCCAGGAGTTCCAGTATAGTAGGCGAGTACAATGGGAATAAATCCAGTTTTTGGCTTGACTCGGAAACCGCTAGTCAACTCGTAAGCATAGCCAGGGGAGTCTCTTTCCGGAAGAGCAATCATTAATATTCGTGGAAACCCCTTTTCAATTTAAGGGCAAAAGGTCTTACGCCTTGATTACAATTTCCGGATATCTATAGCATACGTTATTCTCGGATCTCAGAGACAGATGTAGGTATACTTTGACTTTGAAAAGTCTCTGTCGCTGATCAGCTCGACTCACTTGTAGGGATAGGAGCATCAGCTCTATCATACTAGACTATGTCGCATATCCCGGTGTGAGCAAAAAGAGTACCTATCGATTTTCACTTCATTCCTGGGCATACTGGAGAACTTCCCGCTTATGAAACTATAGAAAGGGAAGAATCGCTATCAACGGGAAGAAGCGCTACCAGACATCTAAGAGGTGAAAGCGAGTAGAACGCCTTATTCAAATTAAAAGAAAGAGAGGGCTTGAGGCAAACAAAGTTTGATTCAAAAAGCAAGTTGTTGGTCTTTGATTCCTGACTGAAGAGATTCCAATCTCAAGAGCTAAAACAATGACCATGATAAAGAAGGAAGGCTAAACCACTCAACAGGGCAAAGGCAGCGTCTTTCTCCTCTATGGAAGTTCTTTGAATGCCTCTTTCTCAAAGGTCTACGCTACGAGAGGTTGAAATCTAAGAGAGAAAATATCTACTAAGCAAACATCTTTCAAAGAAGGAATTGACTACTGAAGTTGCCCTCCTAACAAACTGACCAAAACTCTAGCTATAACAAGTTGCTAAGTAAAGAGAGAGACTAAGCTGAGCTTGATTACCCCTGAAATGAGATCTTCGAAGAACCCGTCAGCGCATGCTGGCCACTATGGTATGGCAACCAGGAAGAATTTTCTTCTTGGTCCTCTTATTCTTAGACTTATTCTTATAAAGAGGAGCATCCCTTGTCTCTGCTCTTTTCAGGAAACTCGAAATATCTATTGAATTTAAAAGGTAGTCTCTTCTCGGCTAAGACGGATTTACTATTGCGACTCAGATTGGGCTAGCTGCCCTATGACCCGACGTTCGACTACTGTCTATTGTGTCTTCCTTGGTTCCAACCCTCTTTCTTTTCCAAGAAAGAAGCAAGCATTTAACAAGAAAGCATCAACCGGATTCATTAAACTTCAAAAGCATTTACCTTTCGACATATTCACTCGAGCTGAAACAATTGATTCCCCCTCGGGAATAGAGTCAGAACTGATAGCCATTTCCCTTTCCCTCGGTCTTTTTCGCCCTGAGCGGGACTCCGAAAGAATTGAAACGCTTTCCTTCACTGCCTTCTAAGCGCTACCTGGGACGTGGGAACCTATCTATTCGTGGATCGTATCTTTCCAGGGTTTCAATCCCACCCCTTGATTGATGGACTGCCTTTACTTCTTCTTTCCGACTTAGTCCTGAAAAGAGGAACGTTGCTAGACTCACTTACTAATAGTTAATAACTGAGCCTTGAGCTTAAGGCTGGCACGTGGTCTTCTTCTCTTTCTTGCTTTCAGCACCTGCCCTGAGCCATAACTATGAGTGGGGATAACTGAATGCTTTCCCGAGTATCAGCATAACTCACTAATAAGAGGCTATAGTAATGACCATGACACATATAGGAAGAAAAGGAAGTATGCGTGCTAGTAGGATTCCTTTACAAAGTGGAGTATACTTCTTTGAGTCTTCAAGCTTTATCAAATACTCTACCTGGGGAGTTTCTATGTCCCGTTCTAGACTCTGGTTCAATGCTCTCCTAACAAATGGATTCATATAGGGTCCTACTGGCTCTATCTATCACAGGGAATGGAGAGCCTTGTACCTCTCTAAGGGTCTAGTAGAATGTATTGAAATGAGTCTCTGCTGGCTCCTTACTATTGAAGCTCTATCAACCTTTCTTATATCAAGTAAGTAGATGGAAGTCACTTTCTCAGTCATGGCTTCATCCATCCAATCCCTCTGTAGCATTTTCCTTAAAGTACCTTATTAGAATTAGAGCTATTAGTAAGCCCTAGAGTGTTGACAAGTTGTTCAGGTCAATAGACAGAGGCATCTACACCTTTCCAGGAACCTTGAACTAGTGCCTTTCTTTTTGTCTACTCAATTACCTCCATAGAAAGAGTACCATGGTAAAGAAGTCACGGAGATAGAGAAATCTTATATCCCTCCATAGAGCATCCAAGGAAGCCATGAGCCTTAAATTAAATAAGAAGAGAGTTCCCAGAGAAAGTACCAGCTCTTTCTCTATTCCTAGCCTTTCTTCTACGATGTGTCTACCCTATTTGCTTATTATGAGATTGGGCTGTAGAAGCCTACTCAGTAGCTACTAGGTATGGGGCAAAAGAACTACGGGTATCTCCATATTTTAAATAAGAGCATATGATGTTGCCTCACAAACCACCTATTTCGTCGTCCTGCTGGTCTTAGAAAGAAATTAAGGACTTAGCACATGAAGAGCAAAGGAGTAGCCTCGTCTGGGATCTAACAATCTGCCTACTCTCTTCTCCAAAGCAATTTACTATCCTACCTCTTTAGGTCTTTAAAACTCCTATCTCTCACTCCAACTCGATAGACAGCTCGAAACCATCCAATATGTCCCAGGGTCCAAGAAACCCTTAATTCTCACATTTGGAGCAGTACCCTAGTGGCTTATTCTCAGTGCCTTCACTTATCCATTAGTCTTGTGAATTTTAGCTCAAGAAGTATAGCTAGATAGAAGGAGAAATGCGCTATCCAGTCGACTGAATTCCTCTTTCTCAGGAAACTCCAAACTCTCAGAAAGAACTCTAACAAGGAGAAGACTTTTCCAAGTTCCGAGAAGAAAGTCAGTGGACAGATACGTACCCGATAGGGGGAGCCCTACTTCAGAGTCAGGTCCAGAAAGGATTCGAAATCCACTCCTTTCTTAAAAGCCCTTAACCTTCCAGTATCTTCTATCTGTGAGCGAACGACTTACGGAAAAATCCGAGTTCCTAATGCTCTCAATCTATAAATGTACTAGACTTGAATGAGCACTGACTTCTTCTTCTCGCTTTAGTCAGCCAATCCAAGAAAAAGAGTGTATCCGACTTTCTCCCTAAAAAATATGAAATCTAGGGATTGATTCTAGCTTCAAGACTGTAGAAGGACTCAAGGGAGACCATTCTCTGGATCATATAGAAGTCTAAAAAGAAATAAATATAGCTCAGCGAGAATATGGTAAGCAAAGGTCCTAGGAAAGGATAGTACCCCATCCGTAACGATCCGTGAGAATCCATGGGCTAGAGGATGACTGACTTCTTTCTATCTAGATTGTTGGTGAAAGAGGAAAAGAGCAATTCAGTGAATCCGAAAGAAGGTCCCCAGAAGACAAGTATCCTAGGACTTGGTTCTCTTCCGTCTGTTCTAACACAAGAAACGAACTAAAGGAAAGTAGTAGCCTGAGTTTGTTAGAATGCAGAATAGACTCATTTTCGCGTATTAGCGCTTCTGACTGGAGTCTGTGAGGGAGCATCTAGAACTAGAATCGGGTTCACAACAGAAGCCCTGGAAACTTAAAAAAGAGGGGTCCTATGTGAATGAGAGTGTAGCTAGGTCGAGTGAGTTAGGAATGCAGAAAGATCAGTTCTTCCTAGGGCAGAGCCACTAGCGTTTTCACGGGAGAGGTTCATGGCTATGTGGAACTCATAGTTCTAGCTTCTGAGGAAATTGACTAGTCTGATTGTAGACCTTGTTGGAGCTCTTTGATTCTTTGACTTTTTCTTATAGAGAAATTACTTGGATCAAACAAAGATTGTGTCGACAATAGAGCGGATACACGCGATTTCCCAACTTGGCAACTATGTGTACTTCTTCTCTCTAGAGAGCGCAGCTGTTAGGTGATTATGGCGTTCCTTACATGATCTATATGTTTCATCAATAAAGAAAGGCTTGGAGATTTGTTTCGTAGAAGCACCTTCTTCCTATCCATGTCTCTATCTTTATTCGCAGAGACGGCCCGCTGTCACAGCTTTTGTCAGCCTCAGCTCGAGCCCTCGCCTGTTCAACGCTAGTAACGTGGTCTTGGAGTACTTTATAAGCCTGCTGAGCCTCATTAATCTTCGTCTGAAGTGCTTCCTGAAACAAGCACGAGGGAACGGTCAGAAGATAACTCGTATCGGGATAGGAGACACACCGTATGAGCTTTTGTAGGAGCAAGCAGACCGAGTTTCTAGGATAGGAGTCCTTCTTTATTGACCTTGAAGTTCCGGCATACAAGTAAGCACGAACATGAATAAAAGCAGGCAATGGAATTGTATCACAATCGTAATATGTTGAATAGGCATAATAGAGCCCGACTGCCAGTTAAGTTATTGGAATAGGCCCCCTGTCTTGTTTGTCTTAGCCACCTTATTTTGAAGGAGCAAGCCTGCTTCGGTATTCGGTAGTGGTAGTAACTTCAAAGGAATTGGTAGTATATCTTGAATAGATAAGCATTCATAATGTATGAACTCAACCCATGTTCAAGAGCTTGAAGAATGAAGTGAAAAGCTTGACTTTAGAGTTCGATCGGTTTTCGCCCTTCTCTTTCGCTTACTGGTTCATACCAGATAAGGTAAGAGTTCGGTTCCTATTGAGTCAGTTCTGGGACTAAGAGAAAGGGGATATCGATAAAGATGAGTATGCCTCGAAAGGAAGAAAGAATTTTTTTAATATAGGGAAGCAATTATAGAATATTTAGTTTCTGATTTCTCTTCTGATGCTTTGCTTAATAACCGCTCGTCGAGCAGCTTCTCCTTTTCCTTTTCTTCCACCGGACTCAGATTATTCATTCATTGTAGCAGCTTGCTTGTTTTGTTCCACGCTGAAGGGTTTGAAGAGGGGAGTGCTTGCTTAAAGTTTATGTCTTTTGCTTACCCTCTTGGAAAATTCATCCTTAAGTCAAGAGTCTGAACTTCGTCAACCGTAACGTAATTAATTGGCTAAGCAAAGGGTCTACTAGCAGGAGAGGATGCATTTACCAACGGGAGTTCTCCTTTCAGTCGAGCTCAATTATATCGACCCTGGCGAAGTGGAGTTTCTTGTAGTTGAATCGAAAAATGTTATTAGGGGTAAAGAGACTCGACGTAAGGAAGAGGGGAGAGTCTAGATGTCTAGCTTGACTGACTGACCGGCCTGGCTCTTTGGCATCTTCTTTCGCAAAGAATACGTAGCTCTCCGCTAAAGCCCTTGACTCGCTTTTAGTTGAATCCTCTATTTGATTAGCAGTTTCATTGCGCTAAGGCTGGTACGCGTAGTAAACAAAGCCTCTACCTACCCCGGAATTAAAATAGCTTTTTTTTTTCTTCTATTCGAAAAGGTCAGAAAAGTTGAGATTGAACCTTGGCGAAACATAGCAACAGGGGGCAAGCCAGGTATCCTAGTAGGCAGGGGATTCAAAACAAAAGAGATAGATCCAGACCAAGAAAAGAAAGTGTAGTCTTGGAATGGGACTAGGTTTAGGTTAGGAATTCTTTTTCCAACTCGTCCCAGAATGGGCGTTATGGCAAAGAACAAGAAGAAAACAATCTGTTACTAGGGACATAGCTATCAGATCTACTACTAGTGCTTTAGCCATAGCCTTCCTTCCTTTACCAAAGCTATCTTCTCTACTTGCTACAATGCCGCTTAGTGATGATGCTGAAGCTTACTAAGCTAATAAGATACGGAAGTTTCTCACCTTTAAAAAAGAGATTCCATAGGACTTAACTTATACGATACGATATGCCCTGGGGTAGGCATCAGAAGGAAGACGTTCTATATGCCTAAGAAGCGAACACTACCTATATATCTAGCTACTTCCAGTTGACTTCCTTAACTCGCCTCTGGGTGCTATAAGGTCTCTTCCTGCCTAGCGTTCACCAGTAGTCAGAGAAGGACTTCACTGCTTGCTACACACTAGAATGCAGAATGGGCTATCCTTTCAAGTTTTATGCTATAGAAATTGATTTTCTTTGAACGTAGATAAGAGATCTTAAAAGCCAAAGAGATGATAGGAGTAGCTCGCTAAAGCCCTTCGCCCCGTAAAGAAAGTTTCTTTGTGACTCTACCTGGGGAAGCAAGAAAGCATTCCTGCGAAGCTAAGCAGGAAGAAAGGGTTGGGAATAGAATAGAAAGTAGGGGTGAACACCCAGCAAGCGTAGTCGATAAGCAAGAGCTAGCCTTAAAATGAATATGATTATGCCTATCCTTCTGGGGGAGTCAGAAGATCCGCAGTTAGACGCGGAAGCAGCAGCGATCGGGGAGGCAGGTGGCCGACTAGGTCAGAGTTGTGAAGGTGGTGGCAAACGACGTATTTTCGCCATAGGCGGCTTTGGTCAGAGGCTATTGCCTGAGTGGGAAAGGGTTATAGTGAAGACTTGCACGCCATCTCGTGTAGTGAATACCGTACATCTCATCCAGTCTCAGAAAAAAACTGAACCTGCTATTTGGCTCCAACGGGTGCATGTATCAAGGTAAATTACTATTCTAAGACTGTAGACTCTCTATCTATCTCTTAGTGTCCCTCTTCTTTTCCTCAGCCTGTGGGGAAAAGCCCGAGGTGCACTGATTTTCGCCCTCATTTTATGAGATGGGGTTGGTCAAACTTTCCCTTCCTTGCTTCATCCTTCCCGTAATATTACTTTCTATCCGCTTCTAGCCTAACTAAGGCAATTCAGTTCACTTCTGGAGCGTCGAAAGCATAGTTGAATGTGTCTTTCTTTCTTCGGAATGAATGAGAGTAATAGTAGTCAGGGAAAGAGAGTCTTTTCAAGGCAACTAGTGCTCTTTCTTTGACCCCTAACGCTAGGGCCACTTCCTGGCGTTCGTGCCCCATACTCATGGGTTACTTCATTCACTTCATAGAGGGCAACAAAGGTAGATTTAGAAAAGATAGACTTTCGCTTATATAGGACTTTCGATCATTAATACGAGTAGGAGGAAAGGGCAAGCAAGCAGCAACGGGAGCTCCTTCTAACAGAGTGAATCGTAGCGTTTATATCTGGGATTAAGCTCTGCAGCCAGCCTATGCCTTTCAGGCAGTTGATTGCCCTTCTAGCTATAATAACGAACTTCCTTTCCCTCTACAACCTTGCTGGGATTGCTTGATTGGGTTAGCATTCATAGCTGTTAGCACGAGATGCAGTTCATAGATAACTCCTAGCTCTTAGGATTGAAGCTTATCTTCTCAGAACTCAAACTTTGAAAAGGTTCCTAGTAAACTTAACGTTAAAGAAAGCTTAGCTTATTCTCCCACTCTGGTTTTAACCGATGCATTAGCTTTTCTTTTACAAGATGTCCTGGACGCCCCTTTCTTCAAACTTCAAAAAAGGAGATGCATGTAATTACGGATATCATAGCTTTAGGTGCTCCTACTTTAGACGTACATGGACGATACACTCGATACAGCCAGCGTATAGGGATAGGGAGAGGTAAAAAGGCATAGCATAGCTTTCAGGGAAACTCCTTAACACAGGAGTATTGGAAATGGAAATACAGATCAAATACCTTCTGAGGCGGTGTTCCCTACATACAGTACGGAGGGGAAGCGGGAAGAGAAGAAGGGCTAATTAGAATATGCAACAGCGCTTAGCCCCTCCACTCAACTCAGCCATACAAGCCTTTCTAGTTATCCTATACGTTATGTGCTTAGTTACACGGTTACACGACTTCGACTCTGGGCGTCCCCCTTAACCAACTATCCTTCTTTCCACGGACAGGCAGGTTAAGCTGACTAGCTGCCATCGCTTTCAGATTCAAGGAAATTTTCCAGACCTTTAGGTTCTGATTCGACTGATCGCCCTACTTCTTTAGCTTTAGGAGCTAGACCAGCGAGAGATTCTTTCTATTACAAGAGTTTACTTCGAGAGAAACAGACCGGGCATCCATCCATTCTTCTATGTCTTCTATGTTATAAGCCTCTGGCTCTAGCTACTCTCGATACCTCTTACTTCAGAATAGTCACGCTTCCCAGTCTCTCCTTGCAGCGAGTTAGAAGGTTGTCTAAGCGATTAAGGAGTTTTGTAATCAATATCCGCTATCTTCATCTGGTCTTTCCGGAAGCCTGCCCATCGAGCTGAGGAGAAAGGAAAGAAGAGCTTGTTGTTCCTTCCCGCGTTGGAATGCAACCTTAGTTGAAAGTGATGATGTTGATCTCCTTTTCCGAGAATGAGAATGTTAGGCTAATCTGAATAGGGGGTTGGGAATCCCACCTTTGAAAGAGTTGGTGTCTCGTCCGGGGCATGCTAATAGTTGTGTGGGGATATATTCCTAAGCCAAGCTATACCTGCAAGCCAGTTTTTGTCTTGTTCTGAGGGAAAAGACTTCATAATAGGCCAGCCAGGACTAGTGTGATCCTAACCGGTCTTCTTCTTACTTACACTATTTCTTTTACCGGGATTGATGTCCGAGGAAGGATTGGAAGAGTGAGGGTTTAGGCTTTCCAGGAAGAGATGAGACCCAATCTGGAGAGATGCGAAGAAGGAACTGTTTTCAGGACAAAGACTCGAAGGGCTTGGTTGTGAGGAAGTGAATAAATTAGGGTACGGTCCGACGTAAGCCACAGTTTGATCGACAAGCTCAGTTTACAATGAAAATCAATGCAAGAAGAAGAAGGACGACAACGGAATGGGAGGTTCATCGGAACTGTTCTAGTTCGATCGCAAATAGCGTTTAGCTTGAGTGCGCGATCATGACAAGGACTTGAGGTTCTTTTTCCGAAGGAGCTGAGAAAGGAAGCATCATTGGCTAAACCCACGAGCCAGAGACGGAATTCCCAAGTCGAATGGGAACCATTTCTGTACCGGTTCCACCGAATGCTCCTCTTTTCTACTACGGTAAACTTCACTCTAAGCCAATCCAGTTCTCTGACTAAAGGTTCACTGGAACCTACCAAGCCAAGCATTTGCCCGCTTGACGGTCGGAGCGCTCTTTTATGATATGAAGAAGAAGCGCGTATATCTTTTATCTATGCTTGGCTGGTGGAATAGATCATTGCATTTTTTAGATAAAAGCTGGCGATGACTTGTCAACTCAATCGAGATCGATCGCTTTCAAGTGTTTTTTGTTTCCCTCCCGAAAGAAAATTGGAAAGAAGAAAGAAGGCGCAACACTTTCAGTGCCTTTTCGCTAGATACAAAAACAAGTGCGTCTCACTGTCACGGGAATAGACAGAGAGCGATTGGAAGCCTTATGCTCCGCCCGCGGTGCTAAACTCTAAACTAAAGTTCCGCGAGAATAGAGTTTGTTCTATGGTCCGAAGAACGCTCAGAATCCGGATGAGTTGACTCAGGCACAGATCCATTTTCCCTCTGCCTCGGCGTCACTCCAATAGCCGATGTCATCATTAGGGCAAACGATTTCTCTTTATTGCCTATCTCTCTAGAAAGGAGGAGTAATAGAAGGTTAGGTGTTCATTGGGTATGATATCTAGTGCCGATCCGGGATACTCCGAAGGGCGACTAGGTCAGTCCATTGAGGGAGGCGGAAAAGGCCTTATATTCGCCATCGGGAACTAGATCGGTCTTTGGCTTTTACGGCCACCAATGGGCAGCAGCTGTGTTAAAGAGCCGTGGATGGTACCTTTAATCAACTTGCTCCCCTTGACCTTGGGAGCATGGATTCTTTCTCGTAAAAATCAGCAACAGACCGTTGGCCGCTGCAAGTTATGTCTAAGATGATGACAACCGTGTTCGGAGAGAGGCTTGGCTATTGTTGGGCATTAACCATCAATGGCACTATGTTCGATGTACCCTTTGTAAAGTAAAGTAAAGTAAAAAAGGGTCCACTGTATGTTTTATAACAGGCCACAGGCCAACCTCTCGGATATATGTCGTCTTGGGCCAGTATTCGCACTATCTCACAATTTTCTGGTGTGGTTAGCTGCGGACGAGGTATACCTCGAGAGAAAGTGTACAAACTATGCTCTCTTGGGTGATGATATTGTTATCGCCGACAAGAAGGAAGCAGAATGCTATTTTGATATGCTGCTGGGTTAGTTAGGGGTCAAGATTTGGGCAACGGGACCATTGAATTTTCAAAACGCTTTTTCCATAGTTCACTTGATCCTTCCCCTATTTCACTTAAAATGGTAAGGGGACCTACCCAATACAATAGGAACTATGGCAGTGATGAATAAGTACGGAAACCGCTCTTTAAGAGTGAGTCTACGTTTGCGCGGGGCCAGGTACCACACATATGTGGTGAAACCCGACTTGCCTTTTCATCTAAATCGTCATAGACACTTTCTAATATTGTTCTGCCCTTCGGGGATCACCCCTCTTCCTTTCTAATCAGTGATGAGAGTGTCTCTGCACACAATAAAAACAAATAGTGGGGAGAGGCTTGACGGAGACTTCTGTTAGGACAAAATTCTTCTTTAGTGAAGATAGGACTTCGTTCAGTTTGCTGGACCATTCCATTCTATCGAACCTGTTTCCCGGTCACCTGTTGTGTTGGGATGATCTCTTTTCATTCTTGATAGCTCTGCCATCTTCTACGTCCCTACCGAGATGGATTCTCTTCTAGGAGGGAATGAAGGTTTGGCATTGGGGTAGCCATCTATTTGAAGACTCCTCTCTTTTGAGATAGTCTATGATCGATCAAACGAGACATGTCATGAGCTTGAATTCCATCGAACCTTCCTTTACTTTCTTTATAGAAAGTAATTTCTTCTAGCTTGAACCCGCTTCACTCTCCCTTTCGAGACAACACTAACAAAGGCAAGAAAGAGAGAGTCAAGAAGAACAGACAGATAGACATGTAAGGAAGGTCAGAGAGTGGGAAAGAGCTACTCCTTGCTTATTGTTATAGCGCGCCCCCTACCTAACTAACTGACGAGTAGTTTACCTTAACGTATGTAATAGCAACGTCAAAGGACGAGAAGATGTGTGTAGTACCCGTACTGGAATGGAAGCTCTTGGATAGAAGAGAAGGGAACAGAAGATACCAACGAAGAAGTTGGGAGGTCGGAGTAAGAGCATCACAGAAAGAAGAGTAGCTGAACCAAAGCGTAAAAGCTAGCTGGCAAAGAACCTAGCGCAATGAAAGATGTTTATTTTAATGAATCGAGATTTTCTTAGTGTGAAGTCAGCTGTACTACTATAATATAAATAAAAAAATGCATATTTTTTGTTTGACCGGCAAAGCATTGAACGAACACAGGGACTGCCCCTACTAGATCGAAGTCACGCATGGTCAGTTTCATCTTGCCACATCGTAGCAGCCTCTCCATACAAGTCACAAGCGGACCAAAGCAATAGCAATAGGAAGAAGGATTCATCCCAGAAGGAGACCTTACCTGCCTCTCTTTGTCCAATTAGTGTATCAACGTATAAGAAGATTCCATGATAAGAGAGATGAGGTAGCCGACCCGACAATATGACACATAAGTAAGAAGGATCAGTTCCAGCGGTCGGTGGAAAAGGAATAAATAGTAAAGCTTGTTTGGATATGGATATAAGGAAGCACTCATTCTCTCCCGATGAGAATAAGCCTCTCTTTCCATAGAGTTCTTCTTTTTCCTCGCCGACCGAATGATCAAGTATTCGGAGAATCGGTTGTTAGGGCGTTTACCTTCGGATTGGAACAGGGGCTGGAAAGGCTACGTTTATGGCCATTCCAATGGACGACTTCCAGATGATCCTTGGAATGGAATTTTGACGAACGGCCTTGCACCGCTACCTTTTATGGACATGGACTCGATTGCTATCTTAGCTGCTTTCCTCGTTATGAGACGATAGGCTGAGTTAAGACGTGTCGAATCTTTTAGTAAGTCGTCGACGAAGCGAAGTTGACGGGCCGATAGGACAACCATTGTGCGTAGTTAAGTGAGCGAACTGCGCTTTCACGAACCGAGCTTTTCCGAGTCGACTAAGTCAATTCAGTGCTGTTGAAAGCGTAGCACACTTAACTTAGGCACCCAACTTCTATATGTCAATCAAGTTCCTGCATGTGAGCATGGGTGGTAAAGGAAGAAAGCGTGAGCTTGACTTTTTATTGACTTTAGTTAGCAGGGGAAGCAGCGGCGCATCCCGCCCGTCCTTAAAGCATCGCATCTGTTCAGTCATGTAAGCTAAGGTTTTTTTCTATCTGCTGATAGAGCACCTTGTTTCTTATTCTTTCTTTCGAGCTCAAGCCTACGCCCTCTTTCCTTCTCTGTCCCTTAGGCTCTCTGTCCTGCTCCCCTGAAAAGGGCGAAGCGGAAATTTCATAAGAGAAGAAAGCTGGTAGCGTAGATTCAGGCTACCCGAGTAGCTACGATTCCGTCCCTCCCAGTTCACAGGTGTAGTTGCGCGTACTTAAATTAATCCACTTTTTTCGAGATTTGGTTGGTGTTCAGTGTACCGCACCGTGGGTACAATAGAAGTATCAGGATCCAAAGAAAAGAAAGAAGAGAAAAAGCGCTAAGATAAAAACCTACATGCTTAACACATGCGTGCGAGTCGTATGAAAGAGAAAGACAAGACCCCTACCGGACCAGAGGCTTCCCGCCCGGATTATGTCCAAGAAGAAAAATGACCACTACGCACGAAGGACCAAGGTGGATTCAGGAGGATAAGGGTAAGAAGCGGGGTAGAGTAATGGTTAACTTCTCGGGCTCATAATCTGAAGACTGCAGGTTCGAATCCTGCCCCCGCCTAAGAACGTCGAGATGCTGTATTATATTAACGAGTCTCTCTCTTTTGAGCTAACTAAAGCGCTAAAGCAAGTAACTGCAAGAAAAGTTCTAGTCGATTGACCGACAGGAAAGTCATTCTATTCTGAGCACGTCTTCGCCGACCTACTTAAAGAACGAGCATATTCCTTCCCATCCACCATCTCCTTCTGGGTTACTCCGATGCACACGCTTAGCTACAACTTCTGGCTTACAAAAGCGGCCCCAGACTACTTCTCAAGTCTGATTGAAACTCAACTTGATGGGCAGAATCTTGAGCCAGAGGTCATACTGATCCTGTCCTTTCAATAGTGAACACGCACACAACAGAATCGCATCGAGAAAGACAAGGATGGGAATATGGTTGACCCAGAATTGACATAAGAAAGACGGCCCAACTTCATCACCAAAGAAAGGGGGAGCTTTGCCCATTCTAATTATCAAGATCCGGCTACCCAAGTAAGAAAGATTTCTAATAACAAACAAAGCGAGGAGAGCGATCTACAAGAGTAAGCGAATGGTTAATTCACTCAAGTCTTTCTTGGAAGTGGAAGAAAACAGATGCTATGCTGTCTAGCAAAGAACGCATGGATAAGTGGGCGAGCAAGCGAAGCCCCAGGTTCGGAAAGAATAGAAAGAATAGTAGATACCAGAATGATTCTTGAGCAGCGCGGGGAGAAGTGAAGAAAAGGCAAATCCTTGAGAAGGAAGAGCGCTATCCTAGTAAAGAAGATAAGTTCTCGAGATATCTATAGTGAACCGAATGTTGCTTAGGGCGGGTGACCATCTTATGATTGAAAATAAGCACCGAAAGTAAGAGAAGTGAGGCGTTCGGAACCTACTCTAGTAGAGGAACCAACCCCCCAGAAAACCTGACCAAAAAAAAAAGAGCTACGTTCCCGTAACTAACGTTACTTCGGAGTATGTGGCTGATCCGCTGAGAAAAGACGGGAAGGCAAACAGAAAGTACTACTTTCTTAAGTTAAGATGAATCTATTGAAGAGTCAAGGTTTCCAATGAGCACGGATGAGGCGAAGCATCGATCCCTAACAAGCGAGGTAAGCGCCCGGATACAAAGGAATCTTAGTCTATGTCTTGGTCACCCAGAAAAGTCTTTAGAGATAGTTGAGGGACCTCTACTTTACGTACCCCTTTAGTCTTAAGAGAAAGTAAAGTAATACACTCAGTCTCACCGTTGGAGGATTTAGGGCGTTAGCCCGAAACCCATAGAGAGTCAAAAGGCTGTAGCACTGCAGGAAGACCAAGGTCTCGATCGACAGATCTAGTGGTCAGTCACCCTCAATATTGGATTCTACGGCCAATGCTGCTAAATTCAAATCACATTAATAAGAGAAATGGATTAAGCCAGTCTTCCATGGTTTGATGGAAGGAAGAGCTAAACCTGAACTGAACCTCGGGAAGGAGAATTCGTCTTCCAGCCAATCACGCAGGAATCTACTTTCTAATTGATTTCACGCGTCGACATGCTTCTACCTTTCATTTCTTTTCCTCGACTCAAATTTTTAAAAATAGATCCAATAAGAAAAAAGTATTTCATTTTATCAAGAGGAGAAATTCCAGCATGAAAGAGACCTGAAAAAATGGAAAAAAAAAAATGAAATTAAAGAAAGAAGTATATTTACAAGGCTCTAAGAGAGAAGAGCCATGAAAGAAGAGACCCGAACAGAGACTCGGTTTATACTCGCGCATCGAAGAGCATCGTTAATTTTGTAAGAGAATAGTTACGGCTTATCTAGCCTGTCCATGAATGAATCATTTGCGAAGAGACTAGCTCCTACACTTTCTTTCTTTTGTCGAGATTGGTTTGGTGTTCTTCGAACATTTCTAACCCTAGAAGCTATTGGTGACCAAGTAAGCTCAAGAAGCGAAGCTGGTCTTCCTGCCATCAGGGCATCAATCTCATGCTCATGCATGTGCGCTTTTAGTTCTGTCAACCCTTCGCTAGTAGAACTATCAGATAGAATGGCTAGTCGGTAAATAAGCCTTCCCGGGTTATCTCGTACCTATCTTTCAACCTAGTCAACTAGTCAATCTCTCTACGATTACAAAGAAAAACAACTCGAAAAGAATCTCCAGGTATACAAAAAGTAGTACGAGAGCTTTACACTTTTACACAAGGAAGGAGAACTCTTAGATCCGGATCCCTGTCCACGACTCTATTCTCTTCCCTTTCTGGTCTCTTCTATCAATAATGGGAGTGAATACCTGTCCGATCTTTCCTTTTATTCGTAGATCGGGGATTGGGGGATAGTCAATAGATTAGTGCAAACGAACTCTCCTTGCCGCTTCTTTCTCGTGGGTTCAAGCTTCGAGTACTTTCTATTCTAATCTTATAATCCCTGAATCGCAGTTTTGTTATCACAATCTCTCTCTTACTATAAGATAAACAAACTCTTTCTTGCTTTCAGCACCTGCCCTGAGCCGGAGGGTACTCTTTCAGGGAATAGAATGAGACTGACTTACCATTTCTCTAGTCACTCTCGCAGCTTCAGGGGAAGAGGGGCGTAGCGAATATCTGGTTCGAAAGCGAGTTCCGATTTAAGCTGTGAGCCAGAGCTGCTAATGGCTCACTGAACTCTCTTCTAGGCTGAGGCCTCTTTCTAATACCCAACCCACCAAGAGCGGAAAAGAGACCGGTGGGAAGAGCAAAAGCGATGCCATCGATTTTTCCTCGAATCACTTCTTCTTCCTTTCAATTTGAAAAGAGCATCTTCCCGGAGCGATAGATAACTCTTAGAATAAGGAAATGGGCCTTTTTCGCCTGCTTCCAAAAAAGAACCTATTCGTCAAGTCAAGATCGCCGCGCTTACGCCTTTTCCTATTGCCCCAGGCACCAATACTGCGCCGCTTCCTTTTATTCTGCATCGGCGCCCAAGCACTGGACCAAGGGCTTTCGAAATGAACTACTTGGCTCGGTTTCCTTCCCCCGCTTAATCGAAATCTCCTTCACTCACAACATAAGGCCAAAGCAATCCCAACAAAGAAAGATGCAGAGTGCTGTCATACCCCTTCCCTTGGGTGACTGAATACCCTTTCGTCACTTAACTACCCTTCGAGCTAAGAACAGGAAGAAAGCAGCCTTTCTCCTCTTTATATTATACGACAGCACCAAAGTCAACTGATAAAAGAACAGCAGATTTGTCTCAAAGAGCAGCGGACGAAATGCGCTTTCTTTGTCCTTCCTTCAACCTCAACCCCGAGAAAAGAGCTCTTTCTCGGCATCTCTCTAGAGGAATCGGAATAAGAGCTTCTTCTTCCTACCCCTTGGTCACTGAATCCTAATCTGACTCCCTGAGGTCACTTGGTCTGGGATCGACAATGGCCTTAGTTATTTATCTTAAACCTGCTACGTCATCGCCTTGGTGTGTGGGCTACACAGAGGCTCCTGACCTTTGAAAGGCTCTTCCCTTAGTCTCACTTTGTTCAACTAAGCACTTCGTGCCTTAACCTTCGAAAAAGAGCTCGCACTCAATCAATCGAAGGCGGAAAGCACTCTTCCGGGCAATCGGAAACAGTCATTCTCTTTTCTTTATTCATGGCCTTGTTATCTCCAAAAGTCGATAGGCAGCAACCTAAAGAAGGAAGAGAAGAGGATGAAGAACAAGCAAAAACCACTCTTTCAGAGCCTGATGTGACTCGGACCTCTGTTACCATTGGTCCTACATTGCCACGGACGTTTTAACCAAGAAATATCATAAGAAAAGTGCGATTGAGATGAACGGTATGCGAGTTTCATTCTTTCTTTTGTACTTCTCTTTCTTTATCGAGATTCAGTTGGTCTTCAGTTCGGTACAAGATCGAAAATCATGCATTCCATTCTATCGGCAGGGGCATCAATGAATCTACCAACTCGAAATTGCATAAGAATGAATATTTTATAGCTAAAAGACTGAAAACGAGATCTCTTTCCTCTAAAATGACCTGTAATGCAAATAAAAGCATTGAATCGACCGAAAGAAGTGCCCCTTCCTTTACTTGAGTGTCTTTTTTGGGACCTAGATGGCTGGTGGATCAACGGTGAGCCGTTCAACCAGGGATCTATCCATAGTTTTGTGTCCGTTCCGATGAAGTAAGAGATCCCCTCAAGGACTATCGATAGAGCAGAAGGCTTACTAAGGAAGGCAAAGCACAGATCCCTTACCTGTTTATCTACTACCAAAAGCAGGAGCAGTTGCAGGTATCGAGTGTTGTGAGGGCTTTCATTTGCGCGTTAAGGGCAGTTTCTGTTATAGCACTAGGAATCGGTGCCCTTAGTCTAAGCTAAAAAAAGAGATGGTCAAGAATTTGGAATTTCGTATATAGAGAAAAAATGCCCCAAACGTCCCATGCTGTTAGTTGGTAAACAACCAACCCACTTTTTCTCTATAGTTCTTCACTACTCACTAAGTAAGGGGGTCTCTTTCTTTCTCTGGGGGGAATCCTTTTTTCTCAATCAAGCCTCAATTCTTTTTTCAAATGCAGCGACTAGAAAGATGTTATTTGCTGCTATTCTATCTATTTGTACATTAAGTTCGAAGAAGATCTTAATCTATAATGAAGAAATCATAGTAGCTCCTTCTTCTCTAGGCTTTATTCGGAAGAGTTTAGGTAAGACTTGCATGCAAAGAAAGGCTCGACAGGAGAGGCTATTCAGGAAGAACCGCAGCCCCTTTCTGGGCTTAGTAAGGCGCATCTGTTTTCTTGCTCCCTTGTTACGTTACGCATTAAGGACTCTATTACTATTTACGCTCAGAAAAAGCTTATTCATCTGCACCTTCTCTGGAACCGGGTATTCATTCCTAAATCCATAATCCATTTACCTCGACCAGGATCAACTCCTTCTATGCCCCACGCAAAAAGCTAAAAGTAAAGCAGTCATCAAGCCAGAGCTAGTTTAACAACTACCGATTCGCACCCGCCGGTCAAAGAATTCCCTTTCGAGAACACCGAGACGCTCCCTTTTAAGGTAAGGGGAGATCCTCTTTGGGACTAAAGTAAAGAGCTCTAACAGAAGAGCGGCAACAGCTTATCCAAAAAGACCTGTTCTCTTATCGTATCGCTTTGAACATTCTCCTTTCTCGGCCCAATCAAGGGTTCTGTTCTAGAGACAATTCCTTATTCAGGAACCCCTATTCTTGCAAAGACCGCTATGCACCTTGTTTACGATGCGCTTATTTGCATAACCTAACTCTCCTGGGGGCGAGGCAAGCAATAGAAAGGGCGTGGAAATTAGCCCTCGTAAGGCCTCTTACTTAAAGGCAGAACCAAAGAGAGTAGTGAGAGGAGTTCAAACCCGACTCAAGGCCTAGTATAGTAGATCTCTTCCTGCTACCTTACTGACTTCCCTGGGGGATAAGAAAAAGCTGTTACAGAATCAGCAGCTACCCATCTGTTGGAGGAAGGACTACTGGTAGTGGTTCGGCAGCTCAACTCTTATTAGTAGCGGCCCATGTAGATTGGGGGAAGAAAGAAGACTCGCTCTGGCTTTCAAGCGTGAACCAGGTCTGGGAATCGGCAAGAGGTCTTGGATTAGGCATTAGCGGTCAAAGCATTGATTCTAAGCCAGCCCAGATACGAGTGAGCGAAGCAAGCCTACGCCTACGAGTTTCCATTGACGAAGCGAGAGTAGATGCGACAGAAGGAAGTTATGCCACCAATCCCTAATCGACAGACTCCAATTCTCATACGAAATCCGAAAGGGAGGGGCACTTAAGTACACCTACGCACTGGTACGTAATAAATAAAGCAAAGATGCGGCCTAAGCGGAGTGAGTCTTAATCAAATGAAATGGACAAAGCAGAAAGGATTCTCTCCAAAAGCATAAAGCAAGCAGAAGGAAGATCTTCGGATAAGCATGAAATGCCAAATCGGCGGCAGGAAAAGAAGAAATGTTTTGATCTTCTTGCCGACGTTCTAAGTTTCGTGTGCCGCTAAATTAAGCCTCTCTTTGGTTTTGTTTAGGCTTCTGCCTTTACTTTTCTCTAGCCTTTTGGCTTCCTACTTTTAGCCATTTTCTTTTGCTTTCAACACCATACCCGTTCTCTACGCACTAACTAGGGTTTGCTTAACCGTCTGCTCTCCTTTCGTTTGGCCACTTAGGATCGTTCCCTTTGTTCAGCGAATAAGACTGATTACGAATTTTTCAAATGAAAAGAAGGGCGCCGGTACAGGTGTCCCTTTCTTTTACTCTTAGAAAAGCACTAATTAAGTTACTTACGGAATGAAAAATCTCTCTATCGTCCAAGATCCTAAGGTTTGCATGTCTTAGGCTAGGCCGGTATGGTATCTCGCCTCTAGCCTCTCTATATAGAATTCTCGATCGAAATCTCATATGAAAAAGAAGCTCTCTTTTACCTCTGCTTTGATTCACGATTTCACTTAAAGCAGACTAGAATCTTCTTTGAACAAGCGAAAGAAGTCATATACACCTTACCACTAAACTAGATTTGTTTGGTTAAGGTACACACCACTTCCAATTGAAAAAGAAGTTCCCTTCTTAAACTTGTAGGAAATAACGTATGTAAGTCCAGCACTCTCTTCATTCTATCTGTTAGTCTAGTTGGTAGCAATCTAAGGATTTTCAGCTCTTCAAAGGTAGGTTAATCAGTCTATCCCCATTACCGTATCGGCTAAGGCTTCCCTTTCTTCCTTGCGTCGATTAGGGTCCCTGCCCTCCATTCTCTCTCAGCTTCCTCTGCTTGCTTTCATGTAGTTTCTTTTTTCGTAGGTAAATTCGTTTCTTCCGGCTAGACTTTCTTCTTGACTTTTATCTATTCGTTGAGGTACTTTTCACTCTTTTTAGGATGAAAGAAGTCCTTCTTTCCAGTCCGCTAGCAGTCCATACCTAACAGTCTTCGAAGCCGTATCAGGGCCAATTCCCTTTCTTTGAGATTAAGACTCTGGTGAGAGGGAGCCCCATTCCCGATCGTCTTTATCGGAGAAGCCTTTGAGAAATTGTCCTATTTCCTTACCTGCTGTCCGGGGTCAATTCCTTTGTATCGAGGGGCTTTCCTTCCTAGGTCTATTCCTTCTCTCCACTTATTCGGTATGGTATGTCCGCCCAGTCGTCAAAGCTTTTCCTTTCCTTTTAACTAAGCCTTCCCGCTCTACTGGAAACTATCCTCTATCAGAAAGTCTCGTAATCAACTTGATTTTTTTTTACTTGATCAATCGGAAAGAAGAAGGCAGAGGTAAACTCCCCAACTCGATCAATGGGTGCTCATTGGTCTTCTTGAAACTCCCCAACTGCCGCAGCTTTCGATTGGGGGAGCCTCGAGCATCCAGTATATGACATTAAGGAGTATTCCTCCATGGAGTAGTCCACTCATAGAACAAGCATGTAAGCGAAGCAAGAAAAAGGCTTTCCATTTTCATTACGATTAACCTTCCTCTCAATTAAAAGAGAGAGCTTCCCCATACATAAGACAAATAAGGAGATAATGGATCACCCTGTCGGAGACCCCGTTTAGGCTGAAAGGAGGAAAGCCTTTGACCATTCCACACAAGAAAGAGGACTGGGAAACACAATTCATAATGAGCTCTACGCATTTATCCGGAAAGCCAAAATCTCGGGGAGTATTAGTGAGTCCAATCTACTCTGTCATACGCCTTAGCAAGATCCATTTTTATAGTCATACCTCCTTGTCTAGAAGAAGTGCGACGGATCGAATAAAGTAATTCCTGAGCAATGATGACATTATCAGAAGCCAGGGATGAAACTAGCCTGAACGGGACATCTCATCAAGGTCTTAAATTAAACGGTTCATGGTGAGAATTTTATAAGCCACATTACATAAGCTGATAGGACGAAAATGAGCTGCTGTAGTGGGGTGAGTTTCTTTCGGAATAAGAACAATAAGAGTATTCTCCAATTCTATAGGAAAGGTACCTGACTCAAATGCAGAACATACAAGATCGAAAATTGTGTCACCTACAATATCCCAATATTTTTGGAAAAAGACGGGTTGGAGCCCATCCGGTTCAGGGGCTTTATACGGTTTCATTGCCTGAATAGCAGCATAAACTTCTTACTTTGAGACAGGAGCAATAAGCAAATCAGCTTGAGCACTAGAAATACAAGGATGGTTATCAAGAGGAGGGTGATGAGCAGGAATAGACTCCACTGAACAGAAAAGAGATTGAAAATGCCTGAAAATTGATCCTTTAACAATATCATCATCAGAACCCCATTCTCAAGTCTCAATCTTTGAATTCTGTTTCTCTGCCTTCTGCACACCGTAGTCGCATGAAAAAATCGAGTTCCTTTGTCTCCAAGAAGGGCACCGTTTGGTCTAGAAGCAAAAACATAAGAAGAGTGGATAAGAAGAAGAAAAAGAAGAAACCGGGCTAAGAAGAGAAAGGGGAAGTTCTTCCGATAACGGGATTGAGAGCGCTGTGAGAGCGCAAGAGCTGTGTGATAGGCAAAGGAAAGGACTCCACCAAGAGAGGATTGGAGGAAAGTAACCTACAACCTACCATTCGGATTGGCAATAGAGCACGCTTTCAGCCTAGTAGACAACTAAGCAGGAGGAAGGGGAAGTCTTACAAGCAACCTAATTCCTATGTTATAGCCTTCGTTCCCTGGTCTATCGGTGTGCTCCGACAGTGACGAGTTCGAGGAGTGAACCCGAGATATCTGGTTCAGAAGGTTGCCAATGGGGCTAGTGGCGTCCCCGCCCCGCCTCATGAAAGGGAAGCGATATCATTTGGTCGACCAGTCAATAAGAGGGAAAGCACGAACTAGGATCGACCTGCATGTGAGGCAGCGAGTGAGATCCCGAAGAGTTCCGAAAAAGGGTTAGGAGAGTTTGAAGATCTAGAGCGAAGCGAAAGGCCAACCCCGCGGGAAGGAAGTCAGAAGAGAAGGAAGAGACTTTTTACAAATTACAAAGATGAAGACCTAGAGCTAGAGCTTGTTGAGAAAGTCGCTTTAAAGATGGTCACCCTTTCCTATGGGAAGTAAGGAAGTTTCAAGCGATAGCAAAGGCCTTACCTTAGGGAATAGGATCTCTTTCTACGTTTACTGATGCGTCTTCGGATGCTTTTGCAAGAGCGTTTGCTTTAGCGTCTGCGGCTCGTAAACCGAGTGCTTCAGCTTCGTGGGATTTGGATAAGCGCCTGTACACTGTCCTAGGTTGGGTGTGCCATCAAAGGAGAGCCCTTGGGTATAGTATCGTAATTTTGGTTGTCACCCTCATAAACCCGCTTTCTCCACTTGAAGTGGTTGACTGGGAAAAGACCAACAACGGAACTCCTTGTTTGTTGTGTTCTCGCAGGGGAAAATTTCTTATACTTCATACCGAAACAAAAGACAATAAGAGGCTGGTGAAGGAAGGGGTGGCTGGTCCGATCTGGGAATAGTCCCAACCCTT